TTCATAAAACGGGCTTTCTAGAGACCCCCAATAACCAATTCTCGCATGAATTGCTAAGGATCCAATAAGTCCAACATTGATTCCTTCGGACGTGTATCAACACTCCCCTTACTTGAGACTGTCTTTAGGAACATTTCTTTCCCGTAGTATTGCCTATTTCAAGGTCTCAAATTAGTGATTTCGAGGACCAAGTTCGACAATTCTTTAATTCGCTTGCTTACAGCAACCTATCCTTATCTTCGAAGTAAAGTTGCATCGCTTCTACAGGCCTCAACCTCCCTTTTCACTGGTTTAGAAGCCCCTTAGCGCGGATTCCTAAGAATATTCCTTTTCTTGTTCGTCTGTGGGACAGCTGGCATTTCTAAATCCCTTTTTCTTCCTTTCTCTACTTTACCCAAAACTCATGAGAAAGGGGCTCCGAACTTCTCAAGTTTGATCTTTTTCCTTAGAAAAGTTCCCAAGTGAGAACGAATAGAAGGAGGATAATTGCAATTTTAAAAAACTAATGGAATGGGCCTTCTCGTTGCAACAAAGGCATTGAGTTCCTTTTCATGTAGGGACCTATTTACACCCGGTTCTTTACTTTAATTAACAAGGCTGCTTTCTTTCCCCCTTCTCGGAGATTGCCAGGCCAGGTGTGAGACGATCCCTTCTCGCCAAGGAAAGAAGTCCAATAGCAGCTGATCTTAGCTTTGAGCGCTTATACCTTTTTTCCCAGCTACCTCTGAGAGTGGTCAAGAGCTTATTGGAATCTGAGCTTTTTCAAGCATTCCCATAGGTTGAAGGTCAACCGAAGCCAATATCCATCTCTGTTAATGAATGCTCCTACTCCTATCGGTTCTATATCCAATTCCAACAGCTAAGGAGTTGGAAGAAGGAAAGAGAGAACTACTTACTTCTTCTTATGCTGATCAGGCATCAAGCCTATCCCTTGACCCTTTCCGGGATCAACTATAAAGTAAAGAAGTTCCCAGTCGAAAGAGAAAAGGCTAGCTTGTTTCACTTCATACTCACAGGTTCGGGATCTATCTCATGAGCTAAAGAAGGACAGATAGGGACTGTCAGGTATGGCAGGTAGGGCTGCCAGGTAGTGCAGGTAGGTAGCTGAGATGGATAGAGCTACAGGTTCAATCCAATAAGACTAGTTAGACAGTGAAGGACGCTATGGATCCCTCTTCTTACGAGGAAGAGGGTTGCCTATACTAGACTGACACTAACAGGGACGGCATACACTCAATTACTCTCATCTGAACCCTTTACCTTTTTGTGTAGCGAAGCAGAGCCGGGTCACCATCAAAGGCAGCTTCAGTTTCAAGTGAAAATCGAAGTCTGGTCTTCCCGTGCAGTCAGGCAGAATCAGAAGAAAAGAGGTAATAAATGGGCAGCCACTTCTACTCACCGGGATTTATTCCTAAACCTAAAGCGAGGACTTTGCCCCGCTCTCCTTAGAAGCCTTGGTTGAACCGCTTGACTCTATCTCCGTTGATTACTTACTCTTACTATTGGATTGAGCTATAGAAGCTATTTGACCTACGTGAACACTTCAGCTAGAAAAACAGTATTGATAATTCAATACATTCTATTGACAAAGACAGGAAAGACATGCTGTCATATTCTTTTTTAATAATAAACGCTTGTTCCCATCCTGATGCATTCTACGCAAAGAGGAATTACTTCTTATTCGACCGGAAATGCTGCATCTAGATCGATTCCTAAGGCTGGTAATGCCGAATCAATCAAGGATAAGGCAATACAGTAAGAAAGGAAAGCAGCACTGACCTCTTCCCATACCAGAGCCATAGAAAACTCGGATCAGTTGGCAAGTCTACTGACTTGGCTACGAAATTAGGCTATTCGCTATTCTTTCCATCGTGAAATAGTAACCAATCTCCCCTTCCCCACGCTCCTTTGACCTTATTCCATTGCGATCTGAAGCAAGGTATTCTGTAGGAGCAAAAGCCTCTTCTACCGCTAAACTCAACCTAAGGCAGCCTCTCTCTTAAAATACCACCTAATTAAAGAAAGTATTCCAATAGCAGCTGATGAAACTATAGCACGAACAGCTACCTCCTCTTCCCCTCGGGACACTCCCTTTAAAGACGTTAGCGATCCAATCACAGCTGAGTTAACCAAAGCAAGAACAGCGCCCTGCTTGGATTAGGACTCTTTGATGGAGAGAATGCGTTGGTATAGAATCTAGCAACAATCCTTCCCGCTAGGCGAGATCTTCAACCTCAAAGATCTGCAGATCGGAGTCGTTCAACAGTAAGAAAGTAAAGCTTTCCAGCAGACTAGACCTCAAATAAAAGCAAATCGAACTTCCACGTCTTCGACCACTAAGCGATACGGGAAAGGTGCTAGACCTCTTTCTTACACTCGATATCGAATAGGAAGACGGATAAGGTAACTAAGGGAAGACAAAATTATATCGCTTGGCCCCCCCTACTTTAGGGTAAAGTTTAGTTTCTTTCTTAGGTATATAAGATAGCCCACTAACCGCTAGGCGAGCAACTTCAATCACTGAGCCGAGTGAGGTAAGAAAGAAAAATCCTTACTTGCGGAGGTAGACATTCTCAAAAGTCATTGACCCTTAACACACTAAGAATGCTTCCAAGAAAAAGAGAATGAAAAAGAAGGACTGAAGGCGGGAAAGCTGGTACACTGGCTAAAACAAAAAAAAGCCAATGCTGATACAAAAGAAAGCCTTAGGCTTGCTCGAATAGGAGGACAGACCGAGAGACGGAATTCAATCGCTAAAAGCTCAAGGAGAATGGATTTCCTTAGGGGCCAGTTCAACCAGGAACGAAAGAAGACAAGAAAGAGGTTGTTTACATCGCTCGTGCCTCAAGAAGGGCAGCAACTGAAATCGCTGGCACTCCATCTGATGCCCCTACTTCTAAAAAGGAAAAAGCATTCACTGCCACCTTTGGAGGGCTTGGACAGAGAATCCAAGGCTTGCAAGGAATCGAAAGCATTCCGCCTCACCAAGACCGCGAATGGGACTAGACAAGGAAGAAGAAGACCCCGCTACAAGAATGAGAATTAGAATGTATGATTCATAATAGAATTTCCTCTTCCGCTGAGGTAAGGGGTAACTATGCCCTGTCTTTGGTCTCGAAAGAACCGAACCAACTCGTCTGCCCATTCCATTCGCCCCGGAACTAATCAATCATCAAAGTGAAGAAGAAAACCTTGACTTCGAGAACTTCCTTGAAGATGTCCATCAATGAAATTACATTACTAAGAGCTCTCCCTCAACAAGAGTTAAGTCAAAGAAGAAAAGGCTTTAGCTACTAAACAAACCTAAAAAAAGAGACATTCGGGTCTACTATTGGAGAGACTTCCCGATCCACTGCTATTGGTCCTTGCTCTGGTGCTTATAGCCTCGTATACGGATCTGGATCACGATCTCGATATGGAAGGTATGCTGTTTTAAGCAACCTGCCTTTGCTTCAGGTGGATCAACTGTCTTTTTAAAAAACCTTTCTTTTATAGCTGGTTTGGATCCCTTCGGTAAAATAGCTATTTCTATCCCAAGATCCTTTCTTTTTCCTCCGCCGGGTGGATCGACAAGATCAATGGCTACTGGACTATCGGGCTCTTCCTTCGCTATTGATGGGACATCTAGGTCAGCCGCATCTGCAGTTGAAGCAGTGGAAGGACGGTCCGATTGAAGCCACGGAATGGGGTCACATTCCATTAGGGCAACCAAGCCAGAAAGTTTCACGAGCTCGCTTCATCGCTTCTTTCTTTTCTTTCGGTTGCGCATGAGCGGTCCGGGCGGGATGCTTGCTTCATTGAATACAGGTTCACCAGGTGAGATCACTGTAGGGAAAAATCTTATGACCATAAAAGCGGGACTCTTCATATGATATAGCTTTCTGTATGATCTCCTGTCTTCTCTTATCTTATCCCCTCTCACTATTGATGTATGTGAAGTTCCTCGTCATTCTCTTCGTTTTTCCTTCCCCTTTTACTGATAGTTCTACTGTTCAGGTCAGGCTACTCCATCAACTAAATCAATTGCTTAAGGTCGCGCTCTCTCTCGCCGTAGCCTTCCTCAGCCGATTCTCATTTTCTGCTAGTAGGCTGCCTGAAAAAGGTGAGATTTGCTGCCACTATCTGAAGTGCTGTGCAGCCTGATCTTGCCATTCCGCTTCCGTTGAGGGCACGACTCCTCAAACGAATTTTATCACTTGTTTGAGGAGTCGTGAATTAGTTGTGGTATCCTGTACTGTAACCGGTACTTTCTCATTGGGTAGTGCCCGACCTGAGTAAAGTTGTAGTGATCCTTCCGTTTTTTAGCCTCCATTCACTTCTCCTTCCGAGGCTTGGCAATTGCTCTACCAAAGAAAAGAAGAGCTCATGAGATTTTTATGCTGCCCATTCTCATCCGTATTCACTGCTTCTTGGGCATCCGACAAACACATGTCACTATCTAGATCATAATGATCCGACCTCTCTCCGCGATCGTATACCCGATCCCAGGCCTATAGAATTGTCCCGTAGACTTCTTCTTTCTTCCCCTTCGGGAGCTCCTACCCAAGCTAAAAAAAAGAAAATTCATGATCGGTGAAGAGAGATCGAAGAGCTAAGCTAGGAAGGAAAGGACAGATGAGCGGAAAGAGAAAGACTAACAACTGGGGAATGCTGAGACAATAAAGAAGACTTCTTCGAACTGAGAGAGAAGATTTTTTGATCTGATGTCCGGGATTTGGGCACTTGCCTGATTCCCCCGGAAAAGTCATCCGTTCCGGATTGCTCATTCATTCCGTAAGAATCCTCTGGGATCGTCGAAAGAAGCATTCTTCCTGGTGCTCATATCCCCAGTCCGGAGCTGACGCAGGAACGGATTCAAGCTGGGCTTACCTTACCCGAGAAGAAAGAAAATAGGAAAAGTACGGGGATCCCATTCCTTAGTCAGGACCAGGGCCTCCTCGTGAGCCGTAGTTCTAGTGTAAGCATATAAATTAGCCTTATCCGAAGGGCACGCACCCATCTGACCAAGTCGAGCCCTTTCTGGTTACAGGGAAATAAAGAGAAAGAATCGAGTCACCGATAGCGCATCTCTATAGATGCCAAGGAATTCGCGTATAATAGATCCTTTTTGACTAGACTAAATGATTGATCTTGTCTTTCGACCTATCAAAAGTCGGACAGACAATTACATAGATAAGCACTTTTGAATGCTAGTCGCGAATTCTGAAAGCGGGATACAGTCTTGTTTTGATCCTTTTTATTGTTTCGAGTAAAGAAAGAAAGCTTCCGATTCACTTAGAAAACAGTGATCCCTAACCGCCCTTGGGCTTAGTAGTAGTGGGCCTGGTTTTCTATCTGAAAAATACGTAAGGCTAGTTTCTTAGTGAAACTGCCCCGGGTCAAAGCGTGAAGGTCCATGTTCGGGTTGGAATCAAAGCTAATGGTCCATATAGTAGTTTGAAACTACACCTTTCATTGAAATGGTGGGCTTAGCCTGAAAAGAGCCTTTTTTTTCGTTAGCCAGATTATCCTTTCTCATCATCACCTAGCTACTAACGGTTGTTTTGGATCGTTTTGAGGGTGGCTGTTTTAGATGCTCTCTCTCAATAGCAAACTGGGTGATTATATAAGAGCTCACTTCATCCTACATAGAAAATCTTCCTACTTAGAGGGTGAGTGACTCAGCTGACTGGTTGCATACTCCTCTTCCACTACTGGGAAGCTGCCGCTTTCCTATGAAACTACTTCCCTACGGGCTCACTTCGAGTGAAAGAAGGACTGGCTAGTCAACTTATTCAATTGCTCGGGACTTCCCTTGGGAACTTAACCTGAACGGCATGACTTTGTTCTATTTCTTGTGAGAAAAGCCCAACCCTACGAAACCCTCGCTTGAGCTTCTTATTACTTGAATCAGAGATCTTTGGGAACGGACTTCCTTTTCCTTTGGTCGAAAGCATAAGTATACCTCTTCTAAAGGTCGAGCCTACTGAATTTCATGAACCTGTTCCCTCCTCGTATTCACCTGCATTAGAAGCAACTCCTCCATCGAAGTTCTTGGAATGACTCTTTCTGGGAGATTGGACTACGGAACCGGAGATTGGAGTATGGAATCCCACTACTGAACCTGTTACCAACCTTTGAACTAATGGTTCGCTACTAGATAGATTCTTTCATTCCTTAAGTGAGCTTAACCCTATGAAACTACTTGATCGACCTCTACTCCGTTTCACTCTATTTGATTCACTTATTTTATAGTTTTTCACAAGACAAAGCCGTATACGTATACAAGAAAGATTGCTCCAACGACAAAAGGAAAGAGAGAATGCTTGGTAGCAGGACAGTAGGAGTTCAGTAGGCGGGCCAGTAGCACGCATGCCAAGGATAGCTGTCCAAGGGTTGAAAGCCAGTAGTAAACCAGTCAGCTAGCTGAAGTTAGAAAGTTCAGAAGTAGCAGCTCTACTAGCAGCACATTCATCGTATAGAATAGTATGCCACACTGTCCTTTCCTGTTGATGGTGAGTGAAAAAGATGAATCCTATAATAAGCATCTCATGCCATGGTTGTTGTGAAAGAAGAAACTCTTGGAGGAAATGCCTTCTTAGCCATTGAATCAACTCCTGGTGATGAAGAAGAAGAAGGAGCTGTAGCTGTGAGGAAGGGAATGATTGCACTAGTCCCACACCCACGGACAGACAGAAGGAATAGAATATGCTCTTTGAAGGACGTTAATCAATAGGAGAAGATAGCTACGCACAGAAGTCGCTGCAATTGCTATTTCATTCCCTCCCACTCTTCTAGCTCTGATCGTAAACGCTCTTCTTCCAATACAATAGGAGTGATTCTTTGCCTTGACGCTGTGAGAGCTTCCGGTCCTTGGGGTTGCTTTGCTTCCACCTATCCGCTCTTGGGTTCATAACCGGTCCTATTGAATCAGTAGCACATGAATAAGGTCTTCTCGGCTTTCCCTTTCCCGGGATTTCTCCTTCTCCTTGGCAACAACCAGTCAAGATTGTAAGAAAGGATTGTATCAGAGAATCGTTGTTTCAAGCCCTTCGTGTACCTTTGCGTCTAACTAAGGGTTTTGTGTTTCACCGTAGAATCGACATACGAACTCGAATATGCGCATAAACCCCTTCCTTGTGAGTTGGGAACCCACTAGTTAGCAAAAAACGCCCAGGAACAGGTGTAGTATTACTGAGTGCTAATGATCAAGGAATTTTTAGTTACTCAATGATGGTCCGACGTGCAGATAATAATGAGAATTGCCACCTTCAAGTATGAGAGGAAGAAGTCGTGGAAACAACCAACCTATTTCAATTTGTATATGTAGGGTGGCCCGTTCCAGGTCATAATGGCTACTATCTACTATGCCGCTACCAGCCACTACCAGTTACTTACTTAGCCGGGTTACTATCTGAAATATAGAATTTTGTACGTAGTATCGTTTAGGTCGAGGTTCTGCCGCGAGCTATCCAGCTTTTTTCAGTCAAGACGGAGTCCCACCCAGATTGAGAAATTTGGGAAGACTATGTCTCGTGCGTGAGTCAGCTTATCCTGATCAAAGAGGTGCGCAGTACTGATCTAGAAGACAAGGAGGAGCTCTTTTCTCGTTGTTCCTAGAGACTCTGTTTGTGTGAAGTACATCACCAGGTACAAGATCGAAAGATATGGAGCAATGTCATGCCCAAAAAGGTGAAACTACTGGCATCGGGCCGTTGGCCCTATCAATATCTATTCTTTCACTTTCAAGTCGTTCTATTCAACTCAAAATCAAGGAGGTCATCGCAAGCTATGCCTATCGCTTCCCCTCACGCACCTACGAGGCTATGCCACCACAAAACAAAAGCAATCGATCCATTTTTGGGTCAAGGGATTGAAACTCTCGAGATTTCCACTATTTTCTTGTTCTGCCGTTCGCCGATGATCCGGTGTGCTTTTCAAAACCCATCTTTTATGCCCATGGGAGATGGAAGCAGCTGTTTCGTTAGGATGTGGCAAGAGCGGTCCTCCTTTTTCAATTGCAAAGCAATCATTACTATGCTATCGCGGGAAGGGCCTTCAGTTCAGCAGATATAGTGTTATCGATGCAGTCGGTCTAAGCGTAGGATCCTCCCCTCTCTTCGATCGGGTTAGTATGTGCGAATCTCTGGTTCGGGAAAGGCTTTGCGGGAATGCCAAAGCATATAGACCATCTTCCTCCTTTGTTGGATAGGCCTTTTTCCGATAGATCAAATAGTCCGTCCAATAGCGCCTCCATTCGGGAAGGAGATAAAATCGCGAGTAGACAACTTGCCAATGGTGGTGCATCGAAATCCCAGTCAAGATCAACACTAAAGGGATGCGCGGCGGCATACCAAGCGAGAGTCCATAACTCTCAGTTTAATCTGAGAGTCCATGAATGGAAGCACTGCTTTCTCTTTCGGCTGAGCCTTTGGTCGAGCCTACCAAGCTTGCTCTCCCTTCATTCCCATCCTGCCAAGCTGAGGCTGCCAGCGCATTGTATCTAACCCCACTGTGGCAAATCGATACAATAAACAGCTTGCTATACCATACAAAGGCATCTCCGGCCGAACGGTTTTTCAAGACGGGTAAACATCCCGTTTACCAGTCGAGAGTTTCACTTAACCATTCCCCTCCTGCAGCCAAAGTGATACCGGCTGTAGCATCCACCGGTAATGTGTGGAAGAGGGTAAGCTTTCTATGTGGATAGGACGTATCAACACCTTTTGCATCTTAAAAAGGAAATATCTAAGAATTGTGTTGGGTCCTGAGGACCAGGATGGCCGAAGATCAAAACCTAAATGTGCCAGGGGTTGATCATCGAAGCCAGGGCGAAGAAGGAATTTGAACGCTGATGTAGCTAGCAGCCACCTTCATAGTCGATTCATTAGGGTCATCACCTTCTACCCAACTAGTGGAAATATCCACCGTTTTCTTTGTCTGTTAAGCCTCACAGCTATGGGACTTCCTAAAGAAAACTACAATCGTAGTTTATCAACCACTCACAAGACCACCGAGATCTTCGACTTAGCTCCCGAAGGTAATCCACCCTGCCCTTCCCCAACCTATACAAGGGGAGCGGAAGATAACGAAAGGGAGACAAAGTCCTAACTAAATCATAACACAAGCTACCCATTCCATCTATCATATCAGTCGAGTCGATCCGATTCGTTCTTATCTATAGATAACGCAAGAGAGAACTTATGACTTCGCGGATGGAGAGGGATTCGAACCCCCGGTATTCTTATCAATACTTCGGTTTTCAAGACCGACTCTTTCAACCGCTCAGACATCCATCCCCTTCGCGCTTTGCCCGCCCTATCTATCCGCGCGCTGGCGGGTAGGGGCTTATCTATGTGATTCGCTACGCTTGCTTGCGCCTATCGGCGGACTCTATTGCCTGCCGGTTAGGTTAGCGAAACTTTTCCGGTAGTACGAATCGCTACGCTTCGCTTCTTTCTATATGATAATATGCACCTTGGTTGCTGTTGCTGCGCTCCCTGCGGGTAATAGCAAGAGAGTGAAGAACGAATGATCCTCCAAAGAGTGATTGAGTCCGACTCAAGCGAGTGAGTGAAAGGCGTGACAAGAGAGCGAGTTCGACTCGCGAACGATCAGCAAGTGAAGGACCGATCCTTGATCCTTTTGCGCCAGTACTGTTGCGAGACTGGTACTTGGCGGCTCACGAGCAACATATAGACTAAGCGTGATCGTAGATCACCCTCGCTCTTTTTTGAAGGCCCTTTCGATTCTCTTTCGAGTAGGGTTCCCCCATAAGAACACTGAACGCCCAGCTTCGCAGAGCTGCTCTCTCCCCAGCCCGCAGCATAGTGTGGAATATGGATGGTTTCATCGAGCACAGATAGAAAGGTGTTCTGACTCTATTGGATTAAGTCATAATCTACGCCTTCTACTAGTATACTACTATGGAGAGATAAGCTCTATTTCAGAGATTGGACTCTCTTACTGTGATTAGCCCCTACTAGTAAGAAGCTGTTCCCGAGCCGGGTTCCCTGGATCCGCGTGTTCCTAGTCGGGCCTAAATGGATGAATGAAGAAGCGCGCCCGGGTAGACTTCAAGAGCTCTTGCTCTGCGTATCCTCCTACTTATTATTTGGGGGTGATAAAAACATACGAACCGCCTACTCTTTAAAGTGAAAGCCCTACCATTCTATTTAATATCTATTTAATAAAACCCTCACTAATAAAAAAAAAAACAAAACAGAAATCCCTCCCCTTAACAAGTAAGCAAGTAAACTACCTTCTGTTACCTACTTTTACTCATATCTTCGGTATACCTCAATACAAGACAGGAAAGGATATTCAATCAAAACCGGGCTATCGCCCTATCTAAGCGGGTTCCCCTCTCCTCTACGGAAGGCATCTTTTAGTCTATTTCAGTTCCTGTGTCTATCGTTATCGCCCTATTCTCTCTCAATTGCCTATCCTTTATAGATAAGGGGGAGTACCTTCGCAGTAGCTTCCAACACTTAAGATTGACCTCCTCAAGTGCCGGATATGAATCTTTTATGGGGACTACTTACTTACCTAAAGTTCACTTCTGACTTACCAAATAAAATAAGTTTACTGAAGGAACTGAACTGACCTAAGCATAGCTCTCTCTCTCAAATACAAATGCCAAGAAAAAGAAAGAGATTTTTTTGATAAGTGGAAAGATGCCTTCTCTTTTAAGGCCTTTGTCCTACTGTCCTCCAGCCTATCGAAATTCGTGTTTTTATTAACCAACAACACATGCACTTTGTTGGCACTAAAAAAAAAGGTTATTCAATCCACTAGTGCAACTGAAGGAATTACCTCTTCTCTTCTGAACCGAAAAAAGAAAGAGCTCATAACCACTGCTTGTGAACAGCTCTCCTCAACTGAAGGCGCACCTACTGTTACTAGAAGTCTAGTCTCTCTCAGGTCCAGTTTCGATCTGGAACTAACTTAGTTTAGGCCAGAAGAGAGATATTGAGAAACCCCGATTCCTGTCCTGTCTTAAGAAAAGAACCTGACTCAAAAGAGAAAAGAAGACCGGACTAAAGCTTTCGACGATTGAACTGCACGCACTTTTATACCCAGATTGGAACTGGATTTGAACGTCTTTGGATCCTGCTTAGAGCCGGCTTCACTCCACTTTCACCTTTCATATCAGGAACGTCGACTTGCACTTGCAATATAGAATTTCACTTTCAGGAATCCAAGCTGGTTCATATTCACATAGGCCACTCATAAGAATAAGACGTTCAACTCCCTAAAACACGTATAATTGAGAGACTCAGAATATCAGTGCCTTGGGTAAATGCCTACCCTCGGGAGAATCTTACCGAACGAGTTTCAAACCTGTCTCCCAAGATATTTAGGGAAAAGGGCCTTGTCGGCCACCGCTTGCTGACGACGGAACGCATCGTCAATTAAATCGCGTTGGACTTAGTTGGAAAGTTAGGTGCTCGGCATGCCCCTTGCTTGCGAACTGAACTTATTTAGTAGGGCGGGTAGCTTTGGAGATCCCATTCCTCACGTTTACCGTTGTCCCCAGACTTCACTCTTTCAAGACTTGTATACTTTCTAAATAATCAGGCGTGTCCCTGCCCCTGTCTCCAACAAGTGTGTGATCCACCGATTCACTGAGTGACTCTTTCTTACCGCTGGAGTCCCTATCTCTTAAAGCCTTATCATATCAGACTTCCGATCCATCCCTTGTTTGCCGATTGAAGAAAGCCTTCTATTATTATTATATTTATATGGTCTCAAACAAGCGAGAAAAGCCCTTTCTTTCTATGTTATTAGTAAAGCCTAAACGCCCTGCAATCAAACTAAAGCGCTAACGAGCAACGGCTTTCGCGCAGCTCAATCCGTTGCTTCTTGCTTTCGAGCCTGGGTGGTGAAGTAGTCCGTGAAGGTTAAATCACACTTGTGTTAAGCAAGCAGAGTAGTCAAGCCAGAAAGGCAAAAAAAGCAAGAAGCTATTTTCGTTCGATCGACAGAATCCATCGTACTTTCACTGCTGTGTACCGGCTTTCATAAAGCACCTTTGGGCAGCAGCTACTATTGGGATCCAATTCCGAGATCAATTCGACAATGAAACTCTTCAAGCAATGATCTTATCTATGTCATTTCTCTTGACGCGATACAAAAGAAGACTTTCGAGAGTCACTTAGCCCCTTGACCTCTTCTCTCAAAAAAGACGCAGTGTGGGCAAGTCGATCAAAGTCAGAGCGGGGAGGGAATGTTTACAGTTGTTGTAGTACGACTTTTCATTTCCTGTTCGGTCTTTCAATAAGTAGTCAGCTGCGGGCTAAGAAGCCTCGTAGTCAGACTTAACATTGATTGAAGCAGCTGTTGGAGAGAAGGCACCCGTCAGACCTGCAAGCACCGGCTAGTACACAGCGGCAGTTTTCAATCATACAATGTGTACTCGTAGTCTGACTTTTAGCGGTAGTCAGCTGTCCTCGTTCTCCTCTTTTCATTGCCCTATTGAGTAAGGGTCGGTGTTTGCAAAAATGTCGAGCCGACGGGGTCAGGTACCAGTAGTGACAATGGCAAAGGGGAGGAAGGGGAAAGTCAAGGCCAAAAAACAAAAGACAAATAAAGGCTGCACAAGACGAAAAACCAGAGGCAGTGCTAAGGTGCGAGGGGATTTCTGCCCTAAAAAAGAATAAGACATGGGAGACCTTGTTCCATTGCCTGCTGGAGTCAAGCCAATTTCTTGCAAGTGGGTATACAAGGTGAAGCGACGAAGTGATGGATCAGTCGAACGGGCGCGATTGGTTGCTCGTGCTTTCTCACAGCAGTACGGGATTGACTACGACGAGACGTTTAGTCCCGTGGCAAAGATAACTACTGTGCGAGTGCTCATCTCTCTAACAACAAGTCAGTCCTAGGCAGATGGACGTCAAAAATTCCTTTCTCTATGGCCTCTCTCTACACCGTTCCCCTGCCTTCAGTCTTCCCTGCCCCTGCACCACATGAATGAAATTCCACCGAGCCCAAGCATCACTGAATGCTTCCTTTCCCGATCTCGGACACACAACACTGTGAAAGTGACACAGCGTCTGCAAAGTCGGCCTGCATATACTTCGGATTAGACTTCTTGCTCCGCAAAGACCTTCTGAGACTTGGCTTATTTTCAGTCGTGATGTCTTCCATTTCCATTGGTAGTGGTCTCTTCTCTCGACTATCTCGCAACTCTGTTCGTGAGCTACTCTCCCCACTTCTGGGGGAAGGCTTTTCCTGGCTTATGGGCTTTTTACTTTGAACCTCGCGAACACCTGTCTTCTATCAAATGGGGCTCTCAAAGAACTGCCAGTTCGTGAACTCTATTTTTGCGACTCTACTGGTTTCGAGTCGCTCCCGACAGAAACCTCCTGCCGCTCTGGTAACTGCGCTCGCATACTCGTGTCTAAACTCTCCGAGTCTGGCAACACTACATTCTCGGTAGACCACCATGATGATGCCTCATCAAAGACAACATGCGGCGAGACGTATGCTTTATTGGTGGTGGGGTGGGATCTCCACCCTTTCTTCTGCTCATCGTACCCAGTAAAGATACACCGCATCGCCTTCTTTTCCAACTTTGTCCGACCAGTTGAGGACAAAGACGTAGCAAACGCACCCGCTTTCTATTTTGGTGTCTTGTCGGGCCCAGATAGTACCTGCAGTGTTGATTGATAATGGGAGTGGTTTGAATGCGCGTTGAGCAGTGTAAAAGGCCCTGAGGCTGGGGCATGGAGATATGAAGAGAAAGATGATGACAGTCCGAGCATTCGAAAATTCCGTCCGCCAGACTGTTGGAGTAATTGAACTTGACGTTGTGACCGGGCCGTACCAGTTCAAGATCAGTTTGAATGTGGTAGATATCGAGGCATCGTTCACTTTTGGGAAGACTTTGGTTGGCTCCATTCAGAAGGCCCCTTCCCCATAAGGCCCATCTACGCTGCACCAAAGGGAAAGGGTAAAGTCAAGTTCGTTATCGACGACCAGCTAGTCACTATCTTGGCTGATGACAAAAAAGTAGGCTCAAGAAAGGTAGAAGTTGTGCAGCATGTAGAGTCGGAACTTCAATTCCTATCGTATCAGTTCGAGACAGTCAATTGTATCCCCCTCGACGCGAGGCCACCCAAAAGAATGAAGACGAGCTCACCCGGGTGGAAAATGCTGGCGAAGATGAAATTTCAACCCCTATTTGAGTAAGGCTGGGTCTGTGGATTAGCTTACAAGGAAGGCTTGCGCATGTAATTCTGCCAAGGCACGATCCCCCTTTACTTAGTAGGGCTTGAAAGGCTGGACTATAAGCCCACTCCCCAGGATTACGTTAAGAGAGCAGAGCCGAGAAGGCAAATTTGAAAAGCAAGAAGAAATGGGGAGCCCGACCCGTGCGATCTTATGCCGCCCCCACCACCTCTTTTCTTTACACCAGCTTCCCGATCAAAGGAGAAAGGGCTTTTTTTTATAGAGGTTGGTAAGGGGGATTTGCTTGCTGGCTCTCAGGGCTTATAGTAGGTTCTGTTCTAAGGTATTCCCTTTCATTAGCTACGCGAGGTTAGACCTTGACTGAAAGGAAAGGAGAAGGGACGAGTGGCTTTGATAGCGCATAGAAAGCTGTTTTTGATAGCACCGAAGAACCAGTTGCCACTCACTGGCTCCATATCTCCTTCCCTTTTTCTTGGTCCCCCCGGAAAAGCTATCTATATATTCCCCCCTTAAACTCTGTACTATAGCTATTCAGCTGACGAGTTTACCCTAGCTCTTGTGCTTCGGGGAATAATCAGGGAAGGTGTCTAAAAAAGGGTTCTTCACTTCACGTGACATAGTTACGCTCAGGTTTCACCAACTTCGCGTCGGGTTCATATGGATGGGACATGGGTTGAGAACGGCAACCCAAAAAGAAAAAGACGTTCGTTGTTTTTGAATGTTTCGTATAAGACAGCTATAATCACCCAAAGGAAGGGACACCCCTTTCTAAAGAAAAGACTAAGAACCTACGGCAAATGCATACAGCCCCAAGGAAGCTTTCCCCCCCGATCCCGATTAACAACCTTTAGGGTTGTCCTATCGATAACTAGAAGAAAGAGCGGAGTCGAACTGACCCCACCACCCCCAACCAACCTTAGAATACAAAGTCGTTATGGAACTCCGCATAAGGGAAATCCCTGTATTTAGTAAACATCAAAATATAGTAAAGAATCCGTACTACTTTACAAAGCCAGTTCCGTCGCCGGTAAGAAAATAACTCAACCAACGCCAATTGAAAGAGCCCTAGGAGTCCCGGGAAGATAGAGGCAAGACAAGCCAATCCGCTATTCTGCCTTTGCGCAGATTGATCACTCGCGGCACACAAGCTAGATGATCGATGATTCCAATGCGCCTCGATTTCACATACATCTTCGCTTTCTCTTTCGTAGAAAGCCCTACTTTCATAACATCTGACGCTATATATATATTTATTTATTTATTTATTTATTTATTTATTTATTTATAAGCTAACATAATTTCATTATAATACATCACTTGGCACTAGACTGAAAGTCAAAGAGAGAGTACTATAGGAAGCGTTACGTTCAGATGCCCTTAACCCTACCCGAAGGAGAAAAGAAAACGAAGAAGACTAAGCCCAAAGAAAGCGGGGAAGGTGGGTGTGCAAGGCGTTATCGATGATTACTTTCAGCTAGTCACAAAAGTTCAGCTCCGCTCTTCATGCGGCCAAAGACTTTTTCCTCTTCTATATACAATGATAGTGGCTAGCTCCTTTAGCATCTTCGGGTGCCTACTCCTCTTCCGCAGATTCGGATTAGTAACAAGGGACCTAACTAGGCTCATAGTCTTTACCCAAGAGATGTCCCTGCTTCGATCTTATAAAAAAATTACCCATCATTTGCACATCGATACGTACCTGCTACTGCGGAATTGGTGCACCTTAACGTTATAAGATTCCTTACCCTTACTTTAGCGGAAATGGCACTTTCCAGCAAGAAGAAAGTCGAAGATAGGCCTCACCTGAATCAGATTCTGTAGCTGATACAACTGATGTTGCTTCATCTCCTTTCCCATCCGCCCGGGGAACCGAGTCTTCTTTAGTGATTAATGAATTGGCTGCTGCAGAGGATACCACTTATGTCACTGACTCAGTAGATGGACGAGACAACCTCTTTCACCGAGCCGAAAAGCCTGCTATCGCTTAAGATAATAAGATAAATAGATAAGCGGGCTTACCACTTCATCTGTTGTAGCTGAATTCAATGAATATACATTGGCTGTGGAAAGTTAGCAAATAAGCTCCGTTACGGGAGAGTACTCTTTAGAAGAGAAGACCCGTAGCTGGCCATAACTCGAACTGGGCATTCTAGGCCTGAGGATTCTTTACTGACTCATCTGATGTCTCCGGAGCGTCTTCCCTAAGCGTCTGGTGAAAAAGGGTCTGCCACCACTAAATCGGATGCTATTGCTCAATTGAATTGTGTAACCGAATCGGATGTCTCCTTATCCATACCATAAGCCCAGAGATCAGAGAGAATAGTAATACATAAGCTTAGCCTAGAATGCCTAGGCAACAGAAAGAGAATGAATAGGAAGAGAAGACTAGAGAGGATAGTTAGAGTAAGAAGAGAAGAAGCATAATTTTCCAGTTCGAGAATAGGGAGCAACTAGGAGACAACATCCGAGTTAGCAACTTTCAAAGCAATTCGGTAAAAGAATCTTTCTTTTTCCCAGAGAAGAGTTTTTCCTTTAAAAAGCGGGGATGTCACTTGCCTTTCGGCTGATTCAATCTGAGATGGAGATGATCATTTCTCTCACTACCAATAGTCTCCGCTTCAAAGCTTTTCTTTTAAGGGCTTACCTGCTTTCTGTTCGAGAGTAGGAATCTACTCTAAGAGCAGAGTCCGCGGCAAACTAGAAGAGTGAAAACTAGAAGATTAAGATGGCACAAGTCTTTCTGAAGGCCTGACCTATCAATAAATAGGCTTTTATCGTTTCGCTTCATCCTTCATAAGAAGCTGTCACTGAATAGTCTGATGCCGCCAATCGGCTTTCCTGAATCTTTCCTTTTTGGGTTTGGGGTTAACGAGTGATCAATCAATAGTAGAGTAGTTGGCGAACGGTCTTTTAATGACTTCTGGGCACAAGTACCATTCTCGTCGTCTACTCTTAGCTGGGAGAACTGAGAGGCTTTCCCCAAGCAAAGAGGGTGCGAAGAAAACTACATCGTCGAAGGGAAGCCCGTAAGCCGGAAGCGAAGGAAGTGCAGCTATCCACAAGGAAGCTACTTACCTTCTTACTAGCAATCAAAGGGAATGACATGGCAAAGCCTTTAGCACAATCAAGCAATCAAAGTCAGAGGAAAAGATCCAAGCTAGCCCAAGCCCCGAAAGGAATCCATCTCTTTTGACCCCTATTACTAGATTGAGAAAAAGCGATCTCGATACGATCTTTCTAAACCAATCTATCACTGGCACTGGAACGAACCATTCTATACTAGTATACTGGGCAGCGTGATCAAGTCAAGTCTTTCTCTTACCAGATTTCAATTAGATTAATGTGCGCTCGTATAGGAGTAGAAGCCACTACTTCCCTCTTCCCCCGAGATGAACTACTCTCGCAAAGAACCTTCCTTCTATTCCTTACGTCAAGAGCCTATATCTATTCCTTCTAGCGAGTTGCTTATTCTCTCTGGGTGCACAGAGGTTGGAGCTTTCTTCTTCTTTTAGAAAGAGCCCTTAAAAATGCATGAAAAGTGTACAAGGACAGTTGCTAGAGCGGTAAAGACAAGGGACGTGGGATAATGGTAGGAATCGCTCCTAGGAAAGACTAAGCAGTCGGGGCACCCGTTGAAGATAGATTTGCCCGTGCTACGGCCGGGAATGGGGGGAAGGCATAATAGAATGTCCTTCCTTCTTTTGAGATAGATGTTACGGAGTCCTTTCCCAGAGAATCTTTAAGGATAAGGATTAGCCCGAAAAATCTCACGTTTAGGAAATCAAATCAGATGAGGAATCACCAATATACGTACCTGAAGACGCAGTCTAACGCTCTAGAAAGCCCTTACGGCTTGTTCCTGAGTTCCAAATCAGATTGAGAGTTCAGACCATGAGAAATCCACTCCTTTTTACCCACAAGGGAATGGCCAAGCTGAGTCCACCAATAGGGATCCGCTCGGGAAGAGGAAGGATTTCAAGTAAAGAGGTTATTAGGATTCTAGCCTAGCTCAACGCAACGGAAAGGAAAAGAGCTCAACGAAAAGCAAAGATCTCTCGGGCAAGTGCTGTATCAAAGACGGAGTCCCTTCCCTGGAAGAACAGCAGGATTCGGGGGTACCTGTGTGTGAAAAGATACCATTTTCTTGCTTTCTTTGATTGGTCTATTTTAGTTTCATGAGGATCCCCCTAGGTGTCGGTACGCGGGATCGAGGATCCCAGCGAGTGCTCGGCCACGTCTGCAGGTTGTTCTTTTGCTGCGATTCCTCTCTTTCTGAGTTGGGATCTTCCCGTATTATTCCATCTTTTTGGTTGTGAGTGGCCCGCGTTGAGTGCTATTAATATGTGCAATTCTTACTCTTGAGGATCCCTCGGTTTTCCTAAGATTTGAAATAGTCTCGATTTCACCTTTTTGTTAGCATAGCCCAAGAGTGACTCTTTTGTAACCTTTGGTTTTTAGTAGTCTTTGGAGTAACCTAATTGGCGAGGAGTAGTTCCCAACTCCCCTCCTTGTAGTCGGTCGTTGTTCAGTTAATATTGGCAATGATTATCTTTGGTTATCCTTTGAGCTTAAATCTTTGTTTGATAGTAACCCTGAGTTATTGAAAGTAACCTTTTCTTTCTCTTGATTCTCTTTCTAGTATATGAAGAGAAAATAAGGGATATCTTCAATGCTTTATATTAACCCTTTTTTTCTCTTTTGTTCCTAAAGGTGTATTAAGAGGAAAAAGGGTATTCATTCAATGCCTGCATCTCCTATTTGTTAATCTAATTATTCTCCTATTCCTATTGGTTAATAAGGGAGTCAATAAGATCTTAATTTAACGCTTCAACCATAAGGAATGAAAGCATAGTATCAAAAAGTTTTTCCCGCTGAATGAAAAGAAAAAGTGATCCTATAACCCCAACTGGATAAGCGAAGAATGCTCCTTGAGAACTCTTCGGGGTATTCAAGAAGGAGGAAATCCCCTTGTAAGCTAGGATAGTGCCCATAGAAAGAGTTTTGTTTTGTCCAAGTCTGCGATATCTGTAGTTAGCCAGTTCAGTAGTTAAAATCCAATAGTTGCGCGCTGTAGGAGCGGGGCAACGAAGTAGGAGAAGTGTGCCTGTAGAAATCGATTTCAGACTGAGCCCGTAGTTCACATAGATAGGTATGATAGCAGCGAACCCACAGGGATCCACTTCCATAGTCAGTCGCTCACTTGAGGAAGCGAAGCTACATAGGCACAACGGAGCCTTCCTTTACTTCTAATCGGTACTAACCACCAAATAGAGATTTTAAGGCAGCGATCTAAGCGCAGCGCAGAAAGGAATGGAATGGAGGCTCGATTGAGTGCGCCAAGAACAAGAAAGGGATTTTATCACGATAGCACGATAGATGGGTCATTCATTGTACTCTCGGTAAAGGAGAAATGGGGGATCGGGTTATGAGACTTATTCAGCCCCACTCCCTGAGGGAAGTCTCAGTCAAGTAGTTAGCAGGTTCAGGCAGTGAAGGAGGTACGTAGCGAACCACCAATCCTGTACTCTAGTTAGCCGGTTCAGAAGAAACGGGGATAGCCAGTAGCTCATGTTCAAGCAGGAGTTTCTAACCGATTCGATATTGTTGCACAAAGATAATTAGATTGATTCATACGCAGCTAGAGGAGAAAGAGAGGAATGGCAGCATAGATATGAACCTCTTCTCAAAGCAACGGTCCACTCCATTTCTCATAGAAGGGTGTATCGTGAGCAAAGCCCAATTAGTCCACCAGTCCAAGTACGAACCCCGAAAGATTCTCGAGAAGGATACTAACTCTGAGATTTCTTCGTTCATCCTTCCCGCTTGAGAGCTCTCCAAGGCTAGCAATGCAGTAAGGGTGGGTGCATTCCAAGCAAACCAGTAGTAAACCGGAATCAAGCAGGGGTCTCGGAGAAAGACCCGCTTGCTGACTCGGATGTGTTCTTGTGTTTCATTGAGTGGGAAGAAGAAGGCAAGGTGCTAAAGGGACTTCTACCAATCTTAAACAAAGGGCTAGAACCCTCGCCAGATAGGCTATCCACTATGGTTTCGGAAAGGAATAGGGATAGAAAGGAAGGGAGATGAAATGCTCAAAGGAAAAGGAATTCTTTCAGAAGCTCAGTACGGAGTGAATAAGGAAGGGTAGTTTGCAACTTCAGTAGTGAACTTTCATTCATCCTTCTTGGGAGAAATTGATAATAGAACAGAACGCTAGTCAACTGATTTTAGAACTTTCAATAGGCAGTCTGCAAGACTGTGAAAGCTAAGGCAGTGTAACTGAGAGTAAAAGTTAAGGATCGGGATCGTCTGTGCTATGAGTTTCTCTTCCTCGATAGTGATCTAAGGCAAGTAGAAATTCCTCTTACTCAATAGTGGCTAAGGCAAGAAAGTATGATCAATGATCTTCTGCTAATGCTAGCGTCTTTTTCATCTCTAATCTCATCTATGCTTCAGGAAAAAGTTTAACCTACCCGCTAATACTAATAATTAATAATATAATATAATAATATAATATAATAAAGTAAAGGGCTGGCTGCTCTCCTTAATTTCAAATTGAGTCGTTTTTGCTCCTTGCCCTTAGTGAAGCGAGTGGCTTCTGCTCCCCAATTTAGCATTTGTGAGCGGCTTTCGCTTCTCTTCTTTTCAATCTAAATCTTCTCTCTTTCTCTTTCTGTGTCTATCAATCTTCCCGCCCCAAGCCCCTGTTGTCTTTAGCGCTTGATTCTTTGATAGAGATCGACCCGCTTTCATAAGCACTTGTTGGCAAGTTCGGAAGAAGGCTTTGAGGGGAACTAACTCGATGTGGCTCCGGTTCAGTACTGCCTCTCGCTTAAAATCTCTTCCAGCCAAGTTGCACTAACAGGCTTACGTAAAGTAAATAAAATTTTAGTGACTACATGCGAAAGCTTTTGCTTCTTCCTTCCCTTCTGCTGGCAAGTAGCTCTCCTTTTTTCCTGTAGTTCAGGATTCCCTCTCTATGCCCATATCTATTTAGTCAAAAGGCTAGTTCAATCGCTCTGAGGAAGTACTATAACTTGAATCAGTATCTCAAATAGGGCGATATCCGGCCTTCTGTGTGATATCGATCTTCTGTTTATGGTAAGCGGTCTGCCCTTCCCTTACTAGATCAAATAGGGAAATTTGAATAGTACAGGAACGGAAAGACAACTATTGAGTATGCCCCTAATAGAGTAAGTAAAGTTAAAGTAGGGAATGAACCATTCGTAAAGAAGTACAGCTAATAGTACGGTAAACAGGAGCAAGATGGTATGCAATCAATTAAAGGAAAGAATACAGTCAACTACGTCGAACCTCTATCTGTCCGTTGCTTCTTCATTCCTGGCTGGGAAGCTCAGTTCTGTTCTAATCACTTCGATTCCCTCTACTACCGGTTGGCCCCTCGAGCAAATCTTTCCTAAAGTCTCTTTTTTACTGATCTTATATTATAGGATTAGATTATAAGGGTGAGGGAGAAGCCCGTAGGTCAGTCAGGGGAAAGGCAACAATCCCTATAAGTTCAGTATGCCTCCTTCCTTTCTACGCTTCTTTCATTCAAAGAAAGGGGACTACCTCTTCAATTATACCACTGACAATAACGCTGCTTTTGCAGTTTGCTTTTTCTGGTTCTGGTAATGTCTTGGCATTTTAAGGTTGGTTCGCTAAGTCGATCACAGGTCTTGGTCTTTGGCTAGTGTTAGCTTGGTCTATGCTTGTCCCGCTCGCTACCCGTATTCTTTCTCTTTGGTTAGCAAAGCCTATTCCAAAGTAGATCTCGTGGTCGAGTTCTTATATGTATGTTCTACTATTGAATTCATGGGCTTGCCGGTCCGAATACTCATTTTTGTCCTGCAGCTCCCTCTCTCGGTTGGGGATCCTTTGTCACAGGTTTAGCCTTCTATTCTATTATAGAATAAGATAAGTGAGAGAACCGATGGAACTGGTAAGAAGATTGAATGATAACAAACAAAAGTCAGAGAGCTAGTAGTTATGAGTTCGTAGCTAAAGTCAAACTAGATCTACTTGCTTACTCCTTTCCTTTGAGACCTTCTCCTTATTTGTATTTGGAGACCCTGAGATCTCATCTTCGGGATAAAAGGAAGCTGCGGGTAGAAGTTTCATGAAGCTCCTAATCTGCTCTTTCGTTTGTTCCCGCTCTATCCGAAGGAAGTTCAAGCATTTATGAGCTTTGGCAAGTCACATAGGCGTTAGGAGAAGGTGTAAAATATATCAGATGCTTGCTCATTTCATGAATCTATCCTGCCCGTCATACGAGCTCCCGCTAAGAACGTGATGAGTATGAAACTTAGAGAGCTTTCCAGGCCGGGGGTTTTGCTACTGACGAATCCGTAGTGGTGGGATGGGAGCCGGGCTCACGTAGCAGATAGAGAGTAGACTCCCTAATACCTGTAGATCAACACGGAAACACTGAGAAAATCTATAAGTGATAGGTGCTGCATATGAGAATGCTTCCTCGGCGATCGGCGTCGCTATCTCAGTACTGTAGTACCTGCTTGATTGACTAAGGAGGTCAGGCACTCAAAAAAGGCCATGCCAATCGGTCAAGTTAGGGCTCATTCATTATAGTACAGAAAGGGCTCATTAGGCCATAGAGTCACGAGTCACGGAAATGCTCCTCTGTCAAGGAGCTCCGGGGGCTGGTTCGCGTCTTTGAAAAGCCGGATTTTTTAGATAAGTGTCGTGAACTTCTTCATGCTTGGGGACTTGAGATCAGCCAGATCTGGCCTGGCGTGCCTCTTGCTGCTCGGCTATCGCAGGAACGTTAACTATGAGACGGCTAAACAGTTGAACTAATTGAACTATTATCAACAACTATTCGTACTTTGAATCAGCACGCACATATTCCAAAAAACTGTTATGCATGGGTTTCGGACGATAGTGCTACAACAGATCCCAATTCGGCTTTCCCCTTTACAACATAGGGCATCCCGCCCAGCGTCCCTACCTGTTCCAACAAGTGATCAAGATTTGGACGTCTTCCTAGAAGTGATATTCCAGGATTTTGCACATACCTACCTATGGTCCATCCAGGTGTTCATAGTTAGTCCCATATCCCTAAGGTGCAGGAGAAGCAAAGGCATAACTCTAATACCCACGAAGTTTACTCATTTCCGGATAGAGAACCCTGTGGGGCCGATAGAGAAGTCGGGACCCAGCACCATCAGTACGTTGCTCCAGTCGAAGAGCAGGATCCATACTCATCGATGGTAAAGGCCAAAGGCATGGGCGGAGATAGGAGCATGGGTAGCATTTCAGGCATCGGAGTGAGCTGGAGCACGATGGACAGATGCAGATGCAGAGGTAGTTGGAGCGAAGGCATCACTAGCACCAGCACCCCCACTACTTTCAGAGTCAGGCACATAGTTCACAGAGGCTAAGGCATAGGTAGCATCTCGTACAGATAGATACATCTCACTAGCACCACTTTCTTACCCATAAGCATAAACAGGAGTAGCAACACTAGTATCCCGTCCGGGTACATACCTATTCTATTGCCATGAGCGGGAGAAGCAGAGGCGGGGGCACCAGTAGATCGGAGCCATAGTATACAGTAGCAAAACCATAACCATACGCCGGGGTAGGTGATGCATCACAAGTAGGGGCAGAGGGCAGATACAGATCCATGCCTAGCAGCACGCCTTCTAGTTCATTCCGTTGATTCAGTGGATTATTCCGTTGGTTCAGTTCAGCAGTGGGTTCTACAGTTAGTGAGGTTTATGAAAAAGATACATACCCGGTTCCAGGCGCATCTATTGCAGCTTGGCCCGTTGACCGTCTCGGTTATGCAGTTGGTGAGGTTGGTTCATCGGCCGAGTCAATCCAGTTGCACGAGCAGATCCATACTGAGTTAGAGTAGAGCATATAGTAGTTTCTCTAGTAACATGAGTAGAGTTATACTACCCATACCCAGTTTACGCTGTTCGTGATGGAAATAGGGGTGATCTAGACCCGAACCCGAACCCAAAGAGTTCAGTCGTTAGCGTAACGAGACGTCTCTGAGTAGTTTGTAGTTTACGAGCAGGCAGATAAATATCCGGAACCTATGAATATGGACCCATAGCCTAAAGTAGCATAGGCATCATCTTAACCAGGTCGAGAGTTGAGATATTCTGTATTCCTATCAATGAACCCCCCAACCGGAAATTACGTAAGTGATGTGATGTTCGAAATCCCTTTTGGTTGTAATGATCACGTTAGTATGTTGACCTCTCGGAACCTACGACATCAGCTGCTGAAAGGCAGAACAGAAGACATGGTTGAACGGCGAGCAACCGTAGCCGTTCTCTTCCCTCGACCTAGGGTAGTCTTCTTAGTATCCCTTTCCCAGTTGGTGGCCTGCGTTCCGGAGGGGGGGCTTCTATTACTATAGACATTGATTTACCATCAAGTTAAGAGTACCACCCCTATCTATTAAGTGAGGGAAGGGTCGACGAAGTTGAGAAGGGCTATCTCCGGATTAGCTTCTAGAGACTCGGCCTCTGTTCTCGTGAGCTAGGTTTTAAAAACATAGATAAGGTAGGTGTTAATAGATCAGTTCGGTCTCTGAGGCCGCCGAGTAATCGTAGGTAAGTAGCAGCTATCTCCGACCGAGCAGGTGTAGGGGCAAAAGCACGGTGTTGGATATACCGATCATAATAAAAATAAAGTGAAAGTGTGAGCCCGGCTCCTCACTGACAGTTAGGGAGTCAACCAAGCAGAAGAAGGGAGGCAGTTGGGAAGGTCAGAGGGTAGCGAAGGGATCAGGGGCATGGGTGACGGGTCCTGAAAGGAGAGGAGCGGAGCCTCTTTTACGGCACTAGTTTCACTCGAGGAGCAGGCCCAACGGACCGGTCGAGCAAGTGTTCAAAGAGTTTGCAGACATCATGCCGGAGCAGTTGTTATTCCACTATCAGGGTAGTAAACAGGGAGTGCCCCTCTTCCTATAGATGATGGTTAGATGATGATGAGTGGGGAACGCCCACCCCTAAGAAGATAAATTTGTGATAGCTGAACTCACGGAACCTCTTAAGGAGATCTGTTTTAAACAATCGCTAAATGGGAACCATTCGGATATTTGGTTTAGCTGGCCGATCTTATCAACCCCGTCATAGGTGAGCCTCTATCTATAAGGAGGGGAGGTTCGGTTCTTTAGGTCTTTGTACAAGCCAATAGATGGAGTGCAGGTGGTCACGCTTCACTTACCTAGAAGAGCTTTTCAGCAAGACCTTTTCACCATATAGATTGAGGCTGGGGCCTCTTGGCAAAAGCCTAGTCTTGTTACACGCCTGACGAGCGTTGCTCTTTATGGTCGGGCGAGCTAGCCTATTTAGATTATTATATATACTTCCATTCTGAACTCATCCAGCTTGTAGATCCCCCTCTGACTCCATAGGGACTTTGACAACTTTCAGAATACAGCGAGCCCTTAGCAGCAATTGAGCGTACAGATCGATCCGTCACTAGAGTCACCTCCAACGGTAATTGATCCCAACCATAAACTGAAGCCCTTCCTTTTTTTTTTTTTAAGGACAAAGCAAGCAGGTCCACTACCTCATCAGGAGCAATAGCACAGCATGAGAGAGACTTCCTGCAGCCAAAGTAAGAACCAAAAAATGGGATCCTTGGGAACCATCAGATAGGACGACCTACTCCTTAGTTGAACCAGGCTTTGCCACTCACCCTCATCCGAATAAGGAAGAGACAGGTACAATATACGGAATAAACTGGTACAACGAGTACAGCTGAACCACCCAGATCAGCTTCTTTCATCAAGCAACGGATTTCTTGCTTACATGAGCAGAAGGGTGGTCGTAGATCAGAAGGAATCGGTTTCTAAGGCTGTCTTTAACAAGAGTCCTCGCTCCTCTTTGCTTTCTTTCCTCTTCACTTCGCTAGCATTCCTCTTTGCTATAGTTTCATTCAAATCGATATTGTACTTTACTTTAAAGAGATCCGTAGGCGAAAGCGAGTCTCCTAAACGAAGCTTTTGGAACTATAGGATTCCTCGCTTCAGTATGATAGACTGGATTACAGGCTAGCGATTGAACAGGTACAAAAGAGCTTGATAGATCGTGATTTGTTCTCATTCATTCTAGTGATCTTCGACCACCCTCAGGGTGGTAAAGATCGTGTCGAGGATATCGATGGAGCGGGCAGAACTTAGAGTAATCCAACCCTGGAGGTCATGGCTTGGCTTTCTCCTTAGGTAAGAACAGATCCTTATGCGCAAGCAAAACTGAGAATCTAGTGCAAACAATACCTTCCAGCAAGAGGGGCACCCACCACTTAGTTCGACATAACATCTGGTTCGAATTCGAACTAGCGCATCTGTCCTTTGCGCCTCTCCATATGTATGTGCTTTAGCCCTGATTACGTAATTTCTTATAGAAAGAAAAAGATCTGAGTTTTTCTTCTTTACCGAGATCCATGTGTCAAGATCTTCGTCTTGCTTCTTTGGATTGAAGTGCGTGCGTTATGCTTCTGACCTAACCACTCTTTCTTTCACCAAAGATGCTCTTTTCTAAGTTCACTTTTTTCAGAAAAGCTATCTTAGCCGGGAGAAGAAGGTGCTAAGAAAAGAAGTATAGTGCAGGAGGCAGATTAAAAAAAAAGCGGTTGATTACTCGGGTTGGTTCTCGCGTCCCTGTGCCCAAAAGGATGGGATGGGCGAGTTCGGTTCAAGTGTTCATCGATCGGGTGGATCTATATGCTCCGGGGGGGGGTGAGACGAGGTGTAGCGCAGTCTGGTCAGCGCATCTGTTTTGGGTACAGAGGGCCATAGGTTCGAATCCTGTCACCTTGATGTGGTATTCTCAAGGGCCGAAGTGCAAAGCCCCGTAGCCTATCCGTGGTTAGGAAGGCAGGCGAACAGCGCACATTTAAAAAACAAAATGAGATATCCACTTTTCATTTTAAAAGTCACACGTAGAATTTTTCTATTTATTTTATATACTACCAAGGCTCTTCCACTTTCCTACCGAATCTCTCCCGATTGTTAGTCAAACTTGTATTTTTCATTTTGTTTTGTCGAGTCTTTTTGAACTTCAGTGTAATATTAGTGGAAAGCGCTAAAGGCATGATCGATTTTTTTAATACAATTACACTTTACGTAGGTGAAGCGGCTTCGCGCCTGACATGGGTTTTATTCCTGATTTGAACCTCCCACCTAACCACCCCTTCCCTTCCTTCTAGTGTGCCTATCTATAAGTAGTTTCCAGGTTCCTAGACCCCCGGATATCCCGATTGTCTTACTGCTTCTCTTCCCAAAACAAGAAGCAATTTCTTTCAAAAGATAGGTTACATTTGTAGCAGTCCAATAAGGTATCTATCCCAGAGGTAACTATCAAGAGCACGACCCGCGGCCCCTCTTCTTACTTAACTAGTTGTGTCGCATAAAGTGCCCTTCCCGTTTTCTATTACTTACTTTTCTTATTTATATTTAGAATGTCGAGTACCGTCCCTCCTCTAGGGAAGGAAGCCTTCAATCTAACTAAACTAAAGGTGAATAGTTACAGGTAAACGATTTGCGTGGGATAAGGGGTTCCCTCTAAGAGAAAAGCGCGGCTTAGTTGGAAAGGTAGATGACATTTCTGCTCTTTCGGTTCCCTTCCTTGAAGTTGAGAGCTTAGACCCGAGTTCTTTCTTTGACTTCTAGTATGAGTGTGCCAAGGCATTCTTTCAAGTAGCAAGGAAAGAAGCTTACTATTCTTTCGTTAGGGAATTTCCCCAAATGGCTTGCGGAAGAGCTTTTCTTTACTATATATGCATCAGATCTATCTTATCGGATCGGATAAAGACAGTGACTTGCACAACAAAGCTGGACTTGCTTGCTCTCATTCCTGAGGTTGAACCAGTCCCCCTTTCCTCGTTAACCTGGCCTATCGCTTTTGCCCTTGCCAGAGATAGATTCTTTCCACAGTGCCAATGCTTCCCCTGGGCTTTCCCACCTTAACTTAGGAAATTCCAAAAGAATAACACCATGAAGTTTATCCCCGAAGTGAATTGATTAAGTCTTCTCCGTAGGCAAACCTTAAACCTAGAACTTCCCAACTCAAATACGACTTCGTTTCCAAGGCAAATCCATTGGACAGATCCTTTTTTGGAATCCACATGAGGAAAGATCTTCTCGAGCTTTTAACCAGCGAAATAGGACATTTAACATACCACTGTAATTTTGAATTTAAGATATTAATAACACGGGAAGAGAAGCTCCCATAAGGAAATATTCTACTGTTACTGTTAGAATCTTACTATCCCCTGTTTCTATCTCCCATAACTTCAGGAATAACACTCTTTCTAGAATCTTACTATCCCCGTAAGGTAGTTAGACCTCCTAGGACGACTATATGGTAGAAGCACTACAACTTTCAACTGGTGAGGGATTCCCAACGGAAGAAAGAGTAGCCCTCCCCTCCGTATAGACCAACCTATGCCTTCTTTACAGAAGTAAACTCATGCATAAGCCATTTAGGAAATCCACTTCATGTAACGGTTACTGGGACAAAAGCACTAGAACGCGATGGCGTCGGGAACTACCACTATATGGACTTAGCACTTTCACTAGACGGAGGCTTTCACGGCTTATCCATCGGCAACTACATAAACCAGATAGGCCTTCCTAAAATAAAAATAAAAGGAGTTGGTGTTAGCATCACTAACCGAGATTCATAGGGCTCTCGAACGAACTCGGTCTCTATCTCGCTGGCTTGTCCTAGAATCCGTGGAACCTGCGTCAGATAAGGGAGCATGCCTAGAGGAAGAGATTTCCCGGGAGAACTCTTAGGGGAGGACTGCTATCCAACCAATTCATAATCACCTGCTTTCTATTTGACCTGCTCTCTCACCGGTTTACGAGCTTGACCTTTTTACGCCTTTCTCCTTGTTGCCCGCTGGATTCACTCACTTTTTTGAGAATTTTCAAAGTCTCTCCCGCGTAACGTAAATAGTCAGCCCTGGTGGCTCTTCTAAGAGGGACAGAGACACGGGTTGCTGTTTAAGTTCCAGAGTCTACAGACCCAGAGCTAGGTGTTGACCGGGCAAAAGCATAAGTCGTTTCAGTAGCACACTGTGGTCCGGTCAATGTGCCGACAAAGAAGCGCGATTACGCTGTTCGGGCAGGCGCGTGTTCTGACGAGAAGAGCTAGAGCTTCAACGGGGTTATATGAAGTCAGAGGCATTAGTGAAGGGGAATAAGCTTAAGCTAGTGGCCTCTTTGATTTGACTTCTGATAGACCTCGGCTTTTTTCGAGCTTGGTACCCTCTAGTTTGATCAGGAAAACCAGCTATTCGACGAGGCAACAACTATTCAACCGGAACCAGAAGGCGTGGATCATTAAACGTACCTATTCGAACGAAGCCTTGCACCCCTCCCTCGATGATAGTAGCTGGGTGGACTATTGGATACGGAACATAGAACTACCAGGCGAAGGAGAGAACCCTGGGATCGGCTCTCGTCTGCTATGATCTCCCCAGTAAAAATCTCGGATTTGTAACCGAACGAGAGTTGTTGTTGCGATTTCTAAATGAAATTGAATTTCAATGTTTCCCGCTAAGCATTAGATTCGCTTCGCTGGGGCTATGAAATGTATGCATATGAAAACCTTCCTACTTAGAACAAGTAATTGTCGTCGATCAACCCTACCTTCGAATTTTGCGTATAGCACCCCCGGTCTTGAACTGACAGGAATACAGGCTTTGGTATCCAAAGTGAAACGGATACTAGTTTTAATCATGAGTGGGGTAACCCGTCCCCTCTCGAGCCGTCTTTACATCTGCCTATGTTGTATGGTTAGGGATGAACCGCAACATGCGCTCGCTACTTCTTGCTCGAGCAACTCAAACTCCTATTGAAGGTATTGATTTTGAAGGTATTGATTCCACCGCGACTGCTGCTTCATCTTCTTCTCATTCCCCCGCTCCAGCCATGCTGGCTGCTGCTATCTCAGCTCGGTCAACTGGCTCTGGACCAATAGATGGGACTGAATGTTTGAACCTCTGCATCTCGAAACTTGGAGACTAGTTCTCAATGATCGATCGATAACTAACTAACTTCTGCCCGAACCCACCTATTTACGCTTCATTCCGATCCCTACGCACTCGCACTGGTTTGGAGAGCTATTGAGACGAATCCGGTGTTTGGCCCTATATAGGTTGGCGGGGGGGCTACAAAATCCGCTGAAACGAAAATCCAACTAGTCCCCAGTAATCCGAATGGAGCTTCGTATGGTGCGCAAGGTGCAAAGTCTACTTTCGCACGCAGAATCTACTGAATCCACTGCTTAACCAACTGTGGCTATACGATGCGATGATAAAAACATCCGCTGTTGCTGGACCACCCCAGCCCGTGCTGCCTTAATTGTTTGCTGGTTCAACGGATTTTGATCCGCACCACCCCTGCTCCAGCTATCCTAGCCTCTGCATTGCATCATTTATTGCTGCAGGAGATAAAGCTTCAGGATAAACGTTCTTGGGGGTCTTCTTAATCTTTATTTGAGTAGTTCAGGGGTCTATCATTCACATTCACGTTCTTTCGGCTTTAGCAAAGATAGGAATGAAAAGGACTTCTGCGGGACAGTTGTTGGCTGGGGTAAGGTAGAACTTCTTTTATTTCTTGATTTATCTCCTTCTTTAATTACCTTTTCGCGTTCTCGTTTCTTAGCAAAATTAGAATCCGTAGTGAAAGATCAATTTCTTTTGCGATTGATCTCTTCCTTTCTTGAGTTGCCTATAATCGACAACACGGGAATGGGTAAGGCTTCCTCCTTTAGAAGAGAAAGCACAAGGAATTTTTCATGTTTACTGAAACTGGTTAGCAGCGGCATTCTCCCTTTACCTTCAAAAGAAGGACAGTTCAGTTAAAATTCAGCCAGTGCTATGAACATGGATCGCAGCCATCATAGCCTTAACCGTAACCCTCACGGTCGTTGGCAGCGAATGTTGCGAGAGCCAATATCGGTGCGGTGCATAAAAAACAGAAAAAACCGAAGTAAGAAGAAGAGAATGGTACGCAGGATATTGGGGGTGTTCCATATAAGAGGGCTCCCCTTACGGCTAATAAGGTAAGGATAGAAAGCGCAGTTGGCTAACAGACAAAAAGAAAAAGTGAAAGGTTTGAGAGGAATTCTACCCTTTTGGGGTGGACTGCTAATGGATTACGGACCGGACATGAACCACTTCGACCACAGAGAAAGCATTGCACTTTAATAAGAGGTGCGTGGGATGGTGAAAAACAGGAAAGAAGATAACCTCGATCGGGCCTTAGTCCTATTCCCTTACCTTAGTCTTCATCTCAACCAAAAAGGAGTTCAACTGACTTGGAATGCTAACCTAACCGGATTGGAATACTGGACAGCTTCTTCGAAAGCTAAGGAACAGCTAAGGGGAATGATAACAAAGATAAAAAGAATTCGACTTTACATCGTCCTGACACACCCATGGCAGTCACTGAATTACCTAGAAAAAAAAAAAGGCTGGAGGAGTAAGAAAGCAAAAAGCATTCAACTTCACTTAAAAAATTCTTAGGACGGATTCTCCCCTCCTGGGGTGGGACTATTACACCAACTGAAGCTCAAGAAGGAATAGAAAGATAGGAAGCTTGGAGAGCTAATAGAAAGAAATGAATAAGAAATAACAGATCTGCGAAAGAAGTCGAATACGATTAAGTAAAAGACTAGAGGCAAGATACAGACTTTAGAGCGTCAAGTCATACACAAAGCGGAGTTACTTCACTACCTAAGGAAACAAAGAAAGCAGCTTCGGGTGAACAGTTTGACAGACTCAAGTCACAAAGAAAGGCTACGGACAATGGTCCTAAAAAAGGAACCCAGCCCATGGATATACGACAAGAACTGATTGGACCACTGGCCAGACAGAACGAGGAGAGAAGGAATACAATACATCAAGACAGGGCTAGACCGAAAACAAGATTACCGGCATACCGGACTGAGGGATAGGCCGATAGATATAAGGACTAAGGTAACAGCCTACTTTCTTGGAATGGAATGCTTGCTGCTATATGGCTTCATTTTCTTTTATGGTAGTCTTCTGCTATAGTCAATGATGACGTGTCGCTTGAAGAGACTGACTTGCGCCATAAGTACTAGACTTTGATAAAGGAATAGGGAGGCGGAGATATTTAATACTGGAATGGTAATCGTAAAAAGAAAAGCTTAACGCCCTGCTACCGGAAAGCGCCTATTAAACAATAGGGACTCTATTAAAGGACTAATACAAGACTTCTTTCAGACCTATCCCTTCGCATGCTTCTAAGGCTCGAACTCGTCACTAAGTACGAGAGCTCTAAAGTAGGAGCTATTCCCCTTGTTGTTGTGCTTTCATGGGAAGAGTACACAGGAATCGTTCCAACCTCTTTCAATCGGTCGGTATCAAAGGATCGAAAGAGGTCTGTCTTTCGGCTTGGTCAAGGACGGGGTCCCACTGTACAACCAGGAATCTTTCTCTTCTCCTTCGTTCTTCCCTTTCCGTTCATCTGGAAGGAAGAGGAAATCGACCCCCAGCAATTGGTCATCATTCCTGGCCGGCTGCCCTCCCTTTCACAAGCTTGGTTAGCAAAGTACGATTCTCATTGGCCACCAGCTCAGCCTCGATCTACGCGCATTCATCTCCATAGCCCTTTTTCTTTAGCAGTACAGGCCCGCTGGCCGAGGTCGAGTTCTTCCCTTATTGAGAATCTATATGGCTTTCTTCGCCTCTATTATTTTCTTTTTCAATAGCCAAAAACTTGAGTTTCAGGTCTGCGAGAGGTCAATGTACTAGGGCTCATGCCCAAATAGGGGCTTTCTTTTCTCTTGCATGCGCCTTCGTTCCTCATTCATTCAAATCAAAGGAAGCTTCGGGATAGGGATGGCGCATTGGCTTGGTTGGCGGCTGGCGCGAGCTTAGCTTAGAGAAAAGGTTACTTCTAGTTCATTCCGAGTCAAGCTCAGTTCAACTCGTCATATATAGAAAGGGCAAGTCGTTCGGGTGTCAGTACTCAGGTTGAAAAAAAATTCTTCTAGCTTTGGCTACTGAATTTATGAACAGAGGACAGAGCCTTAAGCCGCAGAGAGAACTATTTTTTCCGTCTTTCGGGTTGTAGGGCGTAGGGAGTAGGCGAGTCAGTCTATAGAGCTAGTTAAAGTCGGAAACACGTTCAGCTCAAGTGTCTTAGGGCGCTAAGCTCTTGTCGCTAGTTCAGTTACGGGTGCCAGTATTCTTGGTCTCGTCGTAGAAAGTCTTTTTTGCTTTCCGGTAGTCGTAGTCCAATTCTTCTTTCTCGGGCTTTTTTTCAGATTGGAATCTGAAGGCTCGATGTAATTGAGGCTCTTGACGATCCAAAAGAATCTTTCTGTTCCCTTTCTGCGATTTCGGTTTTCGATCGAAGGCCGGGCTTTAAATCGTTTTACAAGACTCGCAACAAAACAAAAGGCTTATAGCCGAACTGAGACAGCAAGCGGATTAGAAAAGAAAAGGTTTCCTTCTATGTGCCCATCCGGTCTACAAAAATAGAACTAGAACGCGAACTACTGGCTTTACTTTAGTTATAGGGAAAGTTTCACTGACCTAACAGCCAATAAACTACGGCTGGAATCGGGTTATCCTATTTCTTTCTAATTCCTTATAGGCACCTCTAGAATTGGAACGGCAGTTTTACTTACTTCGCATTCTGGACATTGGACCTTCTTCAAACTGGCCTTTGAACTTTAGCAAATAGTCCATTGAATAGAACGGAGAGAGCTCCTTAGGGGGCTCTTTGCTAATCTAGGGCTTAACTTCCGATTTAGCTATTTCACTTTCCTGCTCTGGTTCAAAACTAGCTAGGCATCTTCCTCAGTTTTGTTACCCTAAAGCAGAGAAAGCTGGAGCAAAGGATGCTTTTGAAAAGGCCGATTTTCGGTATCAATTGCCGGATGAATTCAGTGACAGCCAAAGAATTACAAACCTGTGATCTCCGCCTTTATCCAATGAAGCGAAAAGCCTAGTTCTCTGTAAAGCCTTCACGGAGTTCAAGACCGGCATCCACGCTTATTCTTCTCGAGGTTGACTCTTCTATTCTAGATCTAGAACAAGGACGGGCGCGGCAAGCCATTCTCTTACAGCAGAAGTACATTCTGACTTTCTATTTAAAGAAAGGAAAGACCTGAACACGATTCCGTAACACAGCTAGGCTTAAGGCCAACTACTGGCTATACTGACTACTTACTATTGTTCTAGAGCGGGGAAAGTCTTCAAGAATGTAAAAACAAGTGCCGTCCCCGATTCCTCTTATTGGAGAACTAGTCTAGTAGAAAGAATATTGACCGGCGAATTCCGATAGATAGAGTAGGGCCAAGCCCTTCTAAATCAATTCCAACTGGAACAGATAGGAACGAATGGAAGGCAACTCCACCTTCTGGTTCCGATCCCACTTGTTCATACTTCTAGAATCTCCTAGAATGCGCAGAGATCTTGCTAGAGCCTCGCAGCAGAAGCGGATGTGAAGGCCATTAAGCCGCCTGCTGATCTCCTCCCCAGCTCTCCAGACATCCTCTTTCTCTCTTCGTTCCGATGCGGCAATGACCATGAGCAAGCAGATCCAATACCTTTCATTCTCTCTCCTGGTGACCCAAACTCTCTTTCTTCTGGTTCTGGCCCCCCGAATCTAGCCAGTGAACCCATAGCAGCGCTCATCAGCGACCGGTACCAACATCTCTTCGCTTCGCACCTCTCCTGGCCAGGCAGCAACTGCTCACATTCAACTCCAAGGCAGAGGTCGGACCTGGCAGCTCTAGCAGTTCGGCTTGAAGACAAGACTCGTAGCGTCGTTGCCTAAAACCTTTCCTTAAGTCACTTTTCGAAAGGGGGGGCCTAGCCTTCTTGCTCTTATCTTCCTCCTCATATTGTCTTTCTTCTTCCTTAAACGGGCATCCTCCTTTCTATGATAGTGATAGATTTATTCTCTCAAAACCTCTTACTTCAAGTGTACAGCCGCCTACGGACATACGCATTAACTGAAGCCCTCCTTTCATTATCTTAAAATTAAAATAAAAAAAAAAAACAAAGAGGAAGAGGATTTTGACATAACAAATAGGGCTCCAGTTATAACTTCTTCGATATGGAATATCTCCTCTATCATCAGCTCCAACAGGCATAGAGGCTTTACACTTCCTATGATCTATAGCCCATGCGTGAACCTTCGATACGAGGCTTATCACGATTCCCGAACGGGATGATTCTTGGCAAGATGTTCTATTTACTTTACTTTGCTTCTCTTATAGAAAGTCCCTGAGATCAAGATCCATAAAGACAAGACCGCGAATCCTCATTTGGGGTTTATCCATTTAGGGGTTCCAGGTCCGTCTTTGATGAACAAGAAGGGAATACCTTGTTACAAGACCAGAGACGGGACTAAATGTCTAACTAGATAGACCAGGCAATGCAATCCTATCATCCCCGTTGCTCTACGGATCCTACCGAAACAGCTATATAAATGTACAGGGAAATAATTGCACTCCTAGCTACCCTTCTCTTTGTTCTCATCCCGAGCCATCATCTACGAACATAGATTCCCGACCGCGCTATACCACGTTGCTGATAACTTTACCATATGTGTGACTGTGCCCGTTCCCGGTAGTTTTTCCATAACCAATTATATCTATTATATGATTATTGAGCGCTTTCACTCCCTTGCCCAGAGCACGATCAGCGGCTGGAAACACACTCCTACCTATTTAGAATTTATATTATATTAATAATAATGGAAGACCAAAGGCGGGCCAATAGAGAGACAAAAAACGAATACGCATTCGGTACCCAAAAAGAATTCTTTCTCCGACGAAAGAACAGAAGAAGACCAAAACAAAACAAAAGCGCGAACAATCACTAGAATTTCGTAGGTTGGAAAGAGCGCATGTATTCGCCCGCATCCCTTATCCCGCGGCATAAGGAAGCGTCTCCTACCAGATTAGGTTTAGTTTCGAGAGATGGGCTATCTACGACCAAAGGGTAATGAAAATCCCGGTTTGCGATGATTTCAATGATAAGGTGTCAGTCGGGAGCTGCATGCAAAGCGTTGACTCTGATACTGATTCATTTCCCTGAAAATAGGTCACGAGCTCTTTCATTCCAGTAAAGGGAGGACGGAAAAAAACTCCAATTCAAGAGATCCGGCCATAGATAGAGGACACAACGTCGTGACAAGGCAACCGCCCCCAGATTCGCTCTTTCGCCTCTAGCTTTCAATAAATCTCGTTCCATCATCCACTTGAGTCATTGACTAGAACTACATCTTCGTTCACAAGAACTATAGCTAGGTGGTGCTTTCAGACCACCGCCAATACACAATCTTTCCTGACCTGATCCAAAGGGGCCTTTCTTCCATATTCTAAGCTTATCGTAACATCGGGGAATGTCTCAGGGTATGCTATTTTGTTTCTTTGTATCGGTTGACCCGTCAGTCTGTCTCTCGTTAGAAAGCCGTCTCTTCCAAGTCAAGTATCGACATCAGCCCATATCTTCCATAATCTCTTCATAGCCGGTATGACTAGTCAGGCATACTATTGAAAGAGACTCCGACCCGTCCTCTGTTAATCGAGGGTGCTACCAAGATCCTTTTCTATGTAGGACTTCTATGCTAGAGATTCTCAATGACTCTGCGAGCCGCTTTTTCACGATTTACAAGTTGAAGATACTTACATCGACGCAAGCTTGAACGCATTACTCTACTACCTCACTGACTTCTGATCATTAGGAGGGGCATGGCTCTACTTGTAAACTACCTATTAACTTATTCCATTCCTTTGGTTGTATTATAGACCCCCAGGTTATCTGAACCACTTGTTGATCCACTGCTCTTCTAGGCGCAGGTACGCCGCTGCATTATCCAAAGCTTCCCCGTTGGACTTAACGTCCCTTCTTACTAGTCTTAATAACTCTCTTTCTGAATTCTCCTATTGCTCTAGCCGCTAGGCGTTGCATTGATTGTTCAATTAACCCGGTGTATCAACTGACCACTAGCCGCACACTCTTGCTTAAGGGACTCCCGTGCTCCTTTCTCCGTTTCAAGCTTGATTGGACTGTTGATTATTATCATACTATACAATTCTATTGAAGATGGTTGATACATCACTTCACTTTCAAAGAAAAGAAAGGTAATAATAATCCCTTAAACTCGAGTAAGGGAGAGTCCCAATCATTGCCGATAACAAGCACTTTTTAAAATACATTTCTTTCCTGAACGAAGTTCATAGGTTACTATTACTAGAGAGGGCTTACTCCCCCGAAGTTAGCAGGCTCATCTGCATCAAAGCATCTCACCAAAAAGAATTAGCTAGGTCCACCGCCCGCTTACGGGACAAAGGGGATTTCCGTTTATGTGATGAAGTCTTTCTTCCTTGTCTATTTCTATTTCAGAGGTTAAGATCTATACTTCGAGGTATAAACGAGCACTTTGTTTTCTTTATTTTGTAATAAACCCATTCTGGTCTTAACTAAAAGGATTTACTGACGTTGATCCTCCATCCTGAGATTCATGAGCAATCAATCTATTCAGAAAAAACCTATCTTATTATCAAAGTTCCCTCTTTATGCCGTGATGACCAGACTCACTCCACTCGCCTTAGGAGGAGATAAAAGAGGCAAGAATGGCTACTATCAAGTACGTAGTTTGGTTCTTCCAAATGTCAAAAGAGTAGAGGTAGAGGTCTTTTAGTCACCCACAGGTTTGTTAATGAACCAATTGCATCCTTTAAGCAGCCAACGAGCGGGAAACTCCAAGTTTTGTTATCTTCATCTGTGCTAATAGCCGTTTTTTATCTTTCTCTGGTAGTTGTGGTCATGGCCCCTTTTTTTTTCGATACATCTTCTCCTTCTGTTTTGGGCCTAACTGCTATGCCTAACCGCCTCAATAGCGCTCAAGTTTTCGTGAAAAAATAGAAGAGAACGATCTACAAGATTATTGGCTCGTCGCCGTTCTTCCATACCAGATCGCTGAGTAGAAGCTTACAATTCCTCCATAGTATAAGGGTCACATGCACGTACACTCGCTGCTTACCTTCTTCAACTCATACCATCCATCCCTGAAAGCACATGATTCCGAAAATGCTAAGTCTATCCCTAATGAGTGTAACCAGAACAAGGACATTTGGATCAGTCGTTACTCGATCTACTCTTTCAAGCCCGGCGAAGACAACAAGGAAAGGTTCGAAACATTCTATCATCGGCCCGAGAGTCACCTGTAGCGCATAGGCAGTCTATTTCGTGTGAAACTGAGAGTAGGTAAGTCAAGTCATTTCAAGGTGTTGTAGGCCTGTAACTAGAGAGAATTCCAGATAGGAAAAGGAAGAAGTTGATTTGTAAGCAACTTGACGCTCTAAAAGAAGTTTTTATTTCCCTTCCTCGCTTGCTATTTGCTTCGCCGCCTACAGAGACTGAACTTCCATCGCCTGTTAACAACCCGGGTGAGCTACTTACTATGGAAGTGGATCCCTACAGGTTCGCAACTAAAGGCCTTTTCACAATAGTGTTATCTCGAGCCCATCTTCCCCACTTCCTTAAGTGAGTAACTCTAACTATTATTCTATATAATTATTATTATTATAGAGTTAGATTCTAGTTCTTTCTTTAATAGAAATCTCTCCTTAAAAGAGAAGGATCTCCGTCTTTGTCTTTCTTCCAAGAGCGTAAAATGGAAAATAAGGAATTGACTTGCCGATTGAACAAAACGGGCTATCTCAATGTGAGATTTGTGCGTTTACCCCGGCCTGAAACACCGTCTTTTGGGGCGTTTACCCAACACTCGTTATCAAAGAAGTTTCGTGGTAAGGACTGTGCTCGCTTTGAATAAAGATCACTGTAAGCAACCTTTTCGATGGCCTGTTTGAAACTGCTTTTCTAATCCCGTCCTCGAAAAGGAAGAAAGCATTGCATTGGGACTCCTACTTGGCTTGCAACAGCCTCTTCTGAGCTAGCTTGAACTGCAGAGGAGAAAGACTTCGATTCGGCAAGGATACTCCCTAACCCACCTTCTGATCTCATTCCGCCTTCGACTTCGACGGGGATGGATTCAACTGGCTCGCTAGCTTGCTTGTTACGACTTCACTCCTCATCTGGGATCAGGACGGAACAATCCACGAAAGGGAAAGCAAGCCTTATTCAACTAAGAGACAAGCAAGGTAATATGGAATATTCTCACAGAGGGGGAAGAGCTATTCTTGTACATATGCTCGATCTGGCTTGGATCTACTAGAATAGAAGAGGAATGCCTCTATTTATGCCTTTAGGCAGGTTAAAGAATGATTTTAGCTTATAGTGGAGCGTAGGACAGACCTTAGACCATGACTGACGGAAGGCAGTCATGGAGGGAAGGCAAAGAAAGCAGACCTTTTCAATAAAGGTTTATGCGACTAAGGTTTAACTCAAACCTCAGCAACATAAAAAGGAAGAACGGGTTATCGCAACCTTATGGGGGTGCCTTCTGAGGAGGATAAGACAGAGCATCGACATAGAATTGCTTAATGGGGGAGCCTTAACAGCAGAAGTTGTACGAAACATAGAGTATAACAAAGCAGAGGTGCACTCTATCATCCAAAACGAAAGGGGGAAGATCGAAGAGGAGGATGCTTTCACCACAAAGAAAGCAAAAACAAAAAAGATAATCATAAAAGAAACGGGGAGACGGCTGCCAGACGGATGGGAGAGACTATCCATGGAAATCGACGAGGGATACTTGAAAGCACGGAATCTATCAGTCTTCAATTTCATAATCCTACCTTTAAGAAAAAGAGAGGAAACAAAGCGAAAACTTATTACACAAATAGAAGTATTTGGGGAAATTCAGATAGCAGTAACGGACAAGCACGGAGAATAGAGCGTAAGGGATTAAGCAGCGGAAGAAGAGTTACAGCGGGCGAAGTAGGAACCCCATATAGCCCATCTTCAAAGGGGCGTAGCGCTTGCTTTTCACTCTCAAGACAAGACAATGGTCTCTCTCTTCTGTCCCGTTCTTCCTTCGGAGGTCAGGGCAAAAGAGCTTTCCTACTGGTCTGAAGTGAAGTACTCAATTAAGAACTCTATAGCTATCTGTTCGCCTACTTACTAGACTGACGTAGGCTACCTGAGCAGGATTATCCTGCTCGTGCCTCATAAAAAGAAAACGGTGGTAGAATGATAAAAAAAAAATTATATAAAGCCCTCTCACTGGCCAAGTGGACATAACGTAACCACAGTTATGCCTGTTTCGGTCTGCTCTCTATCTATAAAGAGCCAAACTGCTTGAGTTTAGTCTGACGATGACTAGTCTCTGGTCTTCCTCTATGTTAGATGGAATCCCCCGTTGGATTGCAAACGTTTGTAGTGCAACTTCGGCTGGTATATGGGAATTTGTTTCAATGTTCCATGGACTCGTTAGTCACCCTTCATGATTGGGGTTGGTTGGCGAGGTGAGGTCTAAGCACCATTGTCACTGGCTCTCGACGGGGATTCATAAAGCGATCGGCACATAGTCCCGAAATTACTGGACACTCTGAGGCGTCCGATGCAGAGGTCCCTGAGCCAAATCACTCAACACCTAAAGAGTCTAAGTCGATGCTGGCACTTAAGCAAGCGTCGGGAGTGCTATTCAAGGCCCAGAAAGAATAAGCGCACCTTTGGATGGTGTTCTGGGGCGGACGGCCAGAGGATGGATTCCTGCCCTCAAAAGTGTGAGTCTCGCTGATTCGATCAGGTATACCTCTCATAATCCCGGCCTTTCATAGAAGGGGGTGAACAGGTTCCTGTTCAGTTCTATCTGCCTGACTAATATAAGAGGCTTTACGCTGTACAAGTGGATTGACTGCGTAGAAAGAGGCTTGATTTATCCTCCATTAGCATTAGCCTAGGCACCAGGCGGCTTCGCGGCTCCTAAGGGGTCGCGGAGATTGCCAGCCATACGGAAAAAGTCAAAGGGGAGAGCGCTAGAGCTTTTTGTTGCGACGCTATGTTCCTGGTTTCGATCGTCAAGCCCTCTTCTTTATGGATGGGGTTTTTACTTTCAGCCTTCGTGGTCTGCAGGCAGGACCCAACACCTAAAAGAAAAGCATCCCTTAATTAAGGTAAGGGTTGGTGTGGATCGGTCAGCAGGAATTTCTATGTTTAAAAAACTTCCCTTCGACGCTACCGCCTTCCTAACTCTCGCGGATCCCGAGAGACTGAGGGAAATGGTGGATGTTTCGAGCTCGAATCAATCGTGCGTGTATCCGGTGCTTCCCTCTGAAGAAGAAGGTGGTAATGTGGCTTGCTGGCTGCTGAACACTCTTGGTCAATCTGCCATGGGCCGGAACTACTCACAAGTAGGCCTGAGTGTGGCCGCCTAGGAGTCAAGCTCGAGGGAAAGGTGCGGATCTCCGCCATCCTTGCTCAGGCTTTTGCGCGATTGGGCGATGAGGGTTTTGTCTCATCTACCTGATGGTACTTTTCATCACGCGACTCTTGCGAGACATCTTCTTTTTTAGAAATTTCTTCTTCAGGCCGCTACCGATTCTCTTCCAGTTGTTCTCACTCCGGGTCTTTTGGAGGTTTGGTAACAACTTGACTGAGTCATGGGTGTGGTTACTAGTACAAGCCCCTTTCAGTGATCCAGGTTTGGGAAGCGAGAAGAAGGCGAACATAGTATGGTTTACCTGTGGGCGGCCGCTCGGGTTCTACAGCTCTTGGCCTACGTTCACACTTACGCTTCATATGCTGGTGTGGCTGTCGGCTGACTGAGAGGGTGGGTGTATCCGCGAGGACGCTTTATAAACTCCGCGGCTTGGTCATTGCCGACCAAGCTACAGAGTACTGAAACATCTGTGCTCAATGGGAGTGAAGGATCTTTTTGATCAATCAAAAAGACAAGACGAATCTACTTCACCCAATATGCCCTTAGGCACGTCCATACATAACATAGAAAGAAGACTAGTAAAGGGTGGACAATTAGCTAGAGCAGCGGGTGCTGTAGCGAAACTGATTGCAAAAGAGGGGAAATCGGCCACATTAAAATGACCTTCTGGGTGGGTCCGTTTGATATCCAAAAACTGCTCAGCAACAGTCGGATAAGTGGGGAATGCTGGGGTGAACCAGAAAAGTTTGGGTGGAGCCGGATCTAAATGTTGGCTAGGTAAGCGTCCTGTAGTAAGAGGAGTAGTTATGAACCCTGTAGACCCCCCCATGGGGGGGTGAAGGAAGGGCTCCAATTGGTAGAAAAAGACCCGCAACCCCTTGGGGTTATCCTGCACTTGGAAGTAGAAAAAGGAATAAATATAGTGAGAATTTTATTCTTCGCCGCCGTAGTAAAAACAAAGAAAAAAAATAGGAGTAGGAGTTAATTAACTGTGACACGTTCCCTTATCTCATTAGCGAAGCTAGAGTACATGACTAGACTGCTTTATTCCCGATATATTTTTAATAGATAAAACTACTTTCTCTCCCCTACTGCGTTCAGTCTTCATTTCTGCTTTTCAAGTGAAAGAAGGACTGAGACCATCCGGGGACCGGTTTCGAACCACCCATTACTGATGAGGGAAGCCGCTACCATTCGCGTCGCGGGCGGGGAGTCTTCTCATCGGTTCCCCACCTAAAGACTAAAGAAAGAATGCCATTCCTTCCGACCTCGGAAGGTGCATTGATCAGATTACCGACCGGGGATAAAACTTCACTTCCACTTAGCTCACGGCTAAGAACATAAATTTGCGGAATCTCGACCTCAATCTCAGACCCTGATCAAAGGTCTAACCTTTGCTTTGGTGGTATACCACTACCACTTCCTATAGGCTACCCCCACTGCAGAGTGGTCAATTCCGCTGCCAATCAGTCGATTCAGTCACGTATCGAAGAGGGCTATAAGTAGGCCGTTTGCTATTGCGATAAGGGCTGCTCGCCTTTATACGGCTTGGCTTCGCTATCGCTCCGTCGGCCTAAAAAGTAGTATTCCTACCATACAAGAATGCCTATTATCTAGTGCTAGAAGCTAGAAGCTTCGCCATAAGCAAGCAAGACGAGGTCGCTCTGCTTCGTAGACAAGTTCCGTACTTGTTGACTTACGAGCTCGTGTAGTACTCGCCCCTATCTCTAAAGGGGCTTATGCACTCTACTCGCTGTCTACTAAACGAGCGTTAGAGCGAGCGAGTGAAGCCTTCAATTTAGCGGCTTCCCCCCTTTTCCCTCAGCCTACTCTTTCATTTTCGCTTAAGCTCCCCCGGTTTGGGGGATTAATTGATTGGATACCCGAGAACCATAATCTTTCCTAGGAACAGCTTCTACGACGATGGATAGGGGTCAGGTTTGTTTGGCATCTATGCCCACTGCCCTCCAAACAGTATGGGAGCCTTTCAGCTCGTACTGCTCACACTCCTAGATCTTCACGGCACCCCCTCCACCATAGTGTGAGCCGGGAGCTGCTCCAAACCAAAAAGGCCTACTTCAAAATTCGCTTTCAACACCACAAAAAAAGTAAACTATGGTTGCCTACTGATCTGATCATAGGTGAAATCCCTTCGCTTCGCGCCAGGCTTGGAAACCGTAAGTCAGGCTCCTCTCCTTTCGTCTCTCGGAAGTGAGAAAGCGAGCAGCAAGCTGAAAAAGCCCTTTCCCCTTTTCATAATAAGGTCAGCTTCATAGCTCCAACCTATACAAGGGACAAGCCAAAACCAGCTGAAGGAAGGGTGGTCGTAGATCAGACTTCTGATTATTAGAGAAAGGGGAGCTTCTTTTTAGAAAAAAAAAAAAGACTAAAAAACTAGGTTTGGAACCCTACTCCCCAACAACTACAAGGATGCTTGCTTGCTGGCATCAAAGCCCTTCATTATTATTATTATATTAATGGGGGGGAGGGCGCACAACACAACCCGTTCTCTGCTCTTTTCCTGAGCCTTTCACACTAAGCTCTTCGATCCTGCCCTGCGCCTCTCTAGGCATGAGCGATGGCTCATGACTGGTATATGGATCTCTTTATCTTTATATATAGTGGTCGGCCTTCTAGAAGCTTCGCCGGAAGCGACTAGTCGCTTCCCGAATGCCTCTTTACTTTAGTATGTATGTATGTATGGTCTAGTCTTTCCAATGCCTCCTTCCTTGCCGCCAACGTACGCTACTAGGAGAGTAAGCAAGCTACCTTGCTTGTATTTTATTCTATAAGCGGAGCGATTTGTCGAGTCTAGGAAGCTTCGTAGTTGCCCCCCCTTTGCTTTGCCTCGCCATGCCACTAGATCCATAATGACCGGCGAGTCGGAATATGTACGAATATAACCACGCGGAGCGCCGGACCGGTCTAGCGAAGAAAGAGATCATTGAGCCTATTTAGCCGAGCTAAGGTTTGGAACCCTAGTTTATTAGTATTTTAGAATAATAATATTTTTAGAATAGAATAATAATAGGCTAAGGGGGCTGGGAATCGCAAGAATTGAGAAGTCCTCCATTGAATGGGGTGGGTTCGGAAATGGCCGGATTCGCAGGAGGAAGGGCGGCCCCACTCTGAAACAAGGGTGTACGTACATAAAGAAAGAGGCTGGTTATGGCCTTTACTTGATAGGGCTCCTTCCTATCTATCTTGACCGGGAAGAGGGGGGAGGCCCTTTCGGAAGCCCTGCCCGCCCTTCTCTGTTTAGAGGGATTTAGGATTCAAAGCTTCCCGGACTCTTAACAGACGGCTAAGAGCAAGAAGAGGATCAGTAGTCTCTGCCGTTGCAGGTCCTTCTCCTTCCGCCGAGACGGCCCTCTTTTTTTGTTTTGTTTGTTCACCGTGGCACGAAATCATGAAGAAGCTGGAATAACTCAGAAAGAGAAGAGAGTGGCGCCTAGCCGTTGAAAGCCTTTGTTTTGTCTTTGTAGAGGAACAGTACGATCTTGGGCTGGCCCCCTTCGCACGGCCTAGAAAGAAAGAGAAGTCCGTGCTACTATAAGGCTTCTAAACTCCTCCCTCAGGACACGGTTGCCTTGCCCATGGGGACGGGGTAGCCCCGACTTCCATAGGTCCTTGGTTCGACCTCTTAATGAGAATTGAGGTCCTTGCGCGGGCGTCTCATCCCTAAGACTTGCTTGCTCTGTATGGAGTGCCCCGTGGTTCCTCGAGTGCCAGCCGCAGAGAGGAATGCCATCAACTAGGGCGCTATTGGCCACTAACCACTCGCTCGCCGGCCGTTCGGGCTCCGCGTTTCAAGTTCGTTATCCTAACCGTCTCCTCTGCTCCACCGGGAGCCTGGCCCCTTCTTCTATCTTATCTACTGCCTTGCTCCTCGGCTCCCTACAGCTCCAGCCGCTCGCTGTAATAGCTTGCTTCTCGGGTGGCTCGCACCCCGGGTGGTGCGGCTGAGCCAGAGTGGGCTCAGCAGTCGGCCTATGTTTCCGGGCGCACGCATAAAGGCATGATTAGTTCCACAAATCTCACTGCACTGACCATAGTAAACTCCTTCTCGTTGTACCGAAATAGAGATCTGATTTAAACGACCAGGTACAGCATCACATTTGACACCTAAGGAAGGTACAGCCCAACTATGAAGTACATCAGCAGATGTTACAATAATACGTAGATGAGTTTTGGCTGGTACAACCACTCTATTGTCCACTTCTAATAAACGTAATTGACCCAATTCTAGATCATCTTCTGGAATCATATAACTGTCAAAAATGAGTGACTGTTCATCGGAACTGTTATAGTCTGAATACTCATAAGTCCAATACCATTGATGCCCAATAGCTTTGATAGTGATGGCTGGATCTACTACTACCTCGTCCATTGAGTATAACAGAGCAAATGATGGTATAGCAATGAACATCAAGATGATACTAGGAAAGATGGTCCAAAGAATCTCGATAGTAGTTCCATGAACAATCCTTTGCGGGATTGGATTTTTTTTATAATGGAAATGCCATAAAGCACGAACCAAGATCCGTAATACGAAAACCAAAATCAGAATGAGAAAGAAAAAGATATCGTGATGTAAGTCTATTATTCCTTGCATCATAGGTGTTGCTGCGTCTTGAAATCCTAATTGCCACGGTTCCGCTGCATCACAAGGAGCAATTGTAAGGAATAACCATTCTAGTAAACGAACAATCATTTGCTTTGCTTCATTCTTTGACTGCTCTGCTCCCCCCCAAAAAAGAGAGACTGCCTCTCCCAATTCAGGAAGACAGAAATCGCCTTGGTCCAACCAAGAAAGGCATGGGAGTTTTGGGCATTAATGAACACTCAGTCAGCTTTTTCTTTGCCAAATCGGGCGTTTTGTTCTTATATGATATTCTTTATTTCGCCAAATCGGGTTGTAAGGGCGGGAAGGGACGAACGGAGTCAGCATAGATAGGTACATATTAAGTTCAAATCCTGGCACGGAACTCCGAGGGAAAGGCCAATTAAACCAAAGAAACGGGTCTTCTTTTCCTTAAATAGAATAGCTGCAATCCTGACTCTAGCTAACCTGGTCTTTCAAGCTAGTGCACTTGGATCACATTTCGAGGGTGAAATCAAAGGGAAATAGACAAACAGCCTGGTAACACGTACTTGGATTACATTTCTTAATAGCTATAGCTTTCCCTCATCATTACCTTTAGAAAGGTAGGATCCGTGGGTGAAGGTGAAGGTAATATTCCATATTCTCGACCAGAGGAGCAGATGCCACTGATAAATAAGGATAGGGCTACGCTAAACCTGGAATTCCTCACCTAGCCAATCCAATTTTGCTGTTTCCGGGCTGCTCCCCTTAAGTTAAGGGAAATCCGATTGAGGACAAAAAGACGGGGGGTGACAGAACTTGATCAATTTATCGGCCCCACTCCTTAGGCAAATGGATGGTATAGCCGGGAAAACAAAACTTGATCGACTTCCCTAGCCGGGCTCATAGTTAGCATCCCACATATTCGATTAATAGCCAAATACTTAAAACATAGGACTTGGTCTTATCCGTTCGGGCATTTCCCACCTAATTTGTAGAGTGAGACCAGCGAATAAGGGAAAAAGGGGATCAACTCTCCCTTGGCTCTTTCAAATTCCATACATAGGAAGAGAGCTTCCCGAAACCATTGCTCAGCAAGCATCCCTATGTCTCGCACTCAAGCTAAGGGCTGGAGGGTGTTAGGTATTATTTATTCATTGCACGAGAGCACTCACTCTGAAGGGTTTCTCACTGAAAAAAGTGGAGATCAATACCGGTTGGATCGACCACCCATGGAGCAATTGCCCTACAGACTACTGACAATTCCGACCAAGATCTCTTGACTGATGACCGCCCATCTGATGAGCGAACGCGGGAAGCACTGCGAAAAGCGGATAGATCAAACTACTTGAGAAGCAGTCACAATAAAGATACAGGTGCTTTAGCTCCCGGAAGAGCTATCCTGCCATATCGAAACGGAATCGAAGGGGCATAGCGGTAGCCCTTATATATAAGGTACGTGCCTGTCCTATCATGAACTCAAAGCGCAGGTGATTACAATCTTAAATTATCCCTCATACCAGAACGAAAGGATCTCAAAGCGTACCCTTATTAGATAGGGGCCTGTCCGTCAGTTCAGTCTCCATAAACGAAGAAAAGAACAGGAGTCTACTCAATAAACAAAGGGGAAGAGCGTCCTATTCCGCACCTTTCGAGCCGTAAGAACATAGGAAGGGGGTCCATTTAAGCGAGAGGGGTGGGTGCCCTATCTATACTTAATTAAGCCAAAAAAAAAACAGAAGTAGATAAGTCACATCCCTCGGAATAAAAGCTGGATTACCCGTTCTATCATTAGCATTAGGGGTTGGTCTTGTTGAGAATTTCTATTTGAATGAGAGGCAAAGTATCTAAAGCAGCCCATCTCTCGATCTCTGCATTTGAGTATTTAATAGATTTATCCGTTCCCTTTTCAGCTACCGAGACTAGAGGAGAAGAGTCGAACCCCTACCTATAGGCTGCTCGAAGCCCTACTATACTATATTATATAAAAGAGACTCGCCCACTTGCGTCTACTAAGGTAGCGAGAATAAATCCATTCCGAACGAATAATACGTGTTCACTCCCCAAAACTAAGGGGCCTTGGAGAATAAAGGCTGGAACTGCTAGCGCGGAAAAGCAGAAAAGAAAGCCCAAAAAGTACAACCCTAATCATAAAGAACCGAAGGACCTGCTCGAAAGAACCAAAAGGGCAATAGTCGAGATATGCCCCCTCTCGTTCAAGAGTATACCTGTAGCTCTGTTATTACATCTCCTATAAGAGTAGTTAAATGGGTAATTATAAGTAGGTTAATCATATCGAACGGACAAGACAAGAAGTCGAGTATAGTATACGTCCATCAGTCGGAGCTAGCTTAGCTCTCAGTTCATATCTCCTGAGTGAGAAGCCAAAACCACTCGAAAGGCGTATTCAGTAAAGATATGAGATCTGTCTGTTTTTAGTGAGGATTGGGACGATCAGGGCGGTTGAGGGCAGTAGCACACCAATAGAATAGGTGCCATTCTTGTACTCTTTGGGGAAAGGGCAGGAGCGCTCTTTCCCTTGCACCAGTACTTTAATTAAGGGTAGGGCGGAACCGGTTCAAATATCCAAGCTTTCTTTCCTTAATCTTAATGGCTACCCGCTTGAGAGTGCTTGGACTGAAAAGGGAAACAAGGCATTTTTCACTCGTTTACGGGACCAGTTTCAAAGGGTTGCACTCTCTTGCTTGAAGGAATCGACATTAGTGGATGGCGTATTCTTCTATCTATATTTAGAACTACTGGATCAACTACTCCCCTTTGAAACCAGTGGAGTGGAACCCTAAAGCGTTCAAACTCATCCGTACTTTTATTTTACTCTTATGTCCATCCCATCTAAAACCAACCAGGGGCTAGCTGCTGCTTTACAGCTAAGATAACGCCGTCTCTTCTTTTCCACATCCTCCTTCTTTCCGGATACTTATCTAATGCCACGGAACCTTCTTTCCCAATCAAGAAATAGATTCATTCCTCCTAAGCATATGTAGGAAGAGAGAACTTCACGTCTAACCTTCCCTCCCTCCTATAAGGAAGTGAATGAAAGTAGGTAAAATCTCTTCTATTCAGAAGCGGATCAATCAACGGATCAATCAAATAGTAATCAACGGAGAGAATAAGCAATTGATAAGAAATTGAAAGGATTCTCATCTTGTCTTCTTCAAGAAGAAACAGAAAATAAATAAGTAAGTTGCTCACTTCCGGATAGAAAATAGAACGGGGTAGCTAGCAACTTCAGTAGGTTTACTCAATAGATCACTATTTAGGAAAGTAGAAAGTACGGGTTTCAAGAGATTAGGAAATTGTCGAAGAACAAGCTGGGAAGCCTTATCACACTAAAAGCACTCTACCAGAGCTACCTTCTCCTTCTCAGACGAGGAAAGCTCAATACCTAGCGGCTGGAGCTTAAGTATGAGGCGTCTGATACAACTACCGGGATAACTAGCTGCCTAGATAGAAGGGAAAGCGACCCCCCCTCAAGAGCTACAAGCGCACAAAAGGTTAACCCCAGGTTGCCTGGAACAAACGAGTTCCCTCAGGGAAGATAAAGGCCTCACCTCACTCTATTTAGGTTAGGCCTGACCGAAGGTTTAATCATTTAGCTCAGAGGGGAGGGACCTAGTCTCTTACACAATTAGTTGTGGACTAAGATTAAGATAGGGAGCAGCTCTTACCTTTAGGCAGGGGAAGCAAACTCGCTTAGAGAGCTAGAAGTCCCATTAAGGGTTCCCTCTCTTATTGAGACCGGATGCCCACCCACAACCTAGATACCTCCTAGCTCTAGCTATGAGAAGCGGAATTACTCTATTTATGCATGGCGGAAGGAGGAGCTAACTGCTTTTAGCTCATAGTAGAGCTCATATTCAAGAGGGAAGAACTTAGCCCAGTCGGAAGGAATTCACGACTGCGGATGCGGAGCTCAGCTTAGCTCAAAACCATTTTCATTGCCTCGATACCTAGATACAAGGGAAAGGAACCGGAACCAGAAAGATACCTCGGGGGACTTCCCGGGGGGACTGCCCCAAAGACAGGAAAGGAAAGCACTTGGACCAGTCCTGCCTTTAGGGCAATATGCAATATTATATAAACTTCCCTCGTGAGTAATAAGCTAAAGCTTACCTCCTTCCTGCCTACAGTGAGCTACGCTGCTAAGAACCCCGTTCGATTTTCACTTGATCCTTGAAATTGGATATGGAATATCCAATCCTTGATCTCTTTCTCCTTTACAGGAGGAAGGCCAATATGGAATATTGATTGGGCGGGCCAGAAGAAAGAAATGTTGACTGACGGGACGAGACGAAATAGATCCTCAAGCTTTGTTCACAACCGTCGAGAATATGGAATATTACCTGAGCCTGCTCTGATACCAAGGTACTTATTTAAAGTTAGATTTTTCCATAACCTTAAGCGAGCTACTATCTTGACTTTTTTCTCTATCTTTGTATTCTCAGTTTCTCCATCACTCTATTTCTTAACCCGGAGACTGAGCTTATAGTGCCAAATGGACTCCTTCCTAGATCTTCCTTTATGAGCCTCCCTATTGAGCCTATGCCTTTCCGGCTCTTGCTCACAGGCCTACCATTGGCAACAGATACCACTAAACCTAAACAAACAAACCTTAATTCACTCCTCCACTGAGAGGGGTGATATGAAAGAAATATCACTATGGAAGGCGCTAACAAACCGAATGAAACGACATTGATTACAGGAAGATATAAAATATCTGGTACAGGCGCAATAACTACTTCACGGGCTTCTTCCCTGATTGGCTTTCAAGTGGATTCAGCCTTCCCACTAAACCGGAGATATCTCATTTTTCCTATCAATAGGAATCCCGCATCAAGATTGAATCAAGAGGACCTTCCCGTGCCCGTGCTTGCTAATCGTTGGGTTCTACCCCCACTAGAAAGATCCGAGTCAGCAACCGCAGATCAGAGGAGCAAAGAGAATCAAAAACCAAAGATAATCAACAACAACAAGTTGTAGCAAAAGGTTACTTAGGCTGCTAGTTTTATTTAAATAAAACGTATAGTACTGTTTCCCTTATCAGTACATAGGTGGTTCCATCTTTTGTGATCTTTAGCTAACCCCTACCTTCTCTAAATACCCAGGTTCCGTGATAGTATTGTATTAACATATTGTAAGGTTCTCGCCATTAGGTTAGTTGTTTGCGTTACTCCTGTTCAGAGCCTAAGGTTGTTTAAGCTCATTTCAGGTATTGGATGTTTTAGTTTTAAGTCCCCTCCTTCCAAACTTGGGGTTCTTAGAAACAACAAAAGATGATAATATAATTAAACACAAAGGAATCGCTAAAAGATTAGCCTCTTTTGAATGGTTTGATTCTCAATACAAGAGGTGAAGAATACCGTGGATAATTACTTCAAAATAGAGTGGAAGGATCTAAACATAATCAAAAAGGAAAGCAAAGTTATGCTTGCTACCGGTAGCAAAAGGGATCCTGTCTATGATAATGATAATAATTGGGTAGACACTCGTCCTAAGGACGTAACATACGAGGATACCTCACTCAATTCTCAAATTGAGATTGAACTTGTTTCAGGTGATAAGATTCTCAATCAAGAAAAAGAGAAAAAATCAGCTTATTGAGAAACTGAAGAATGATATTCAAGAGATGTCATCCAAAATGGAGCTCCTGCAAAAAAGGCAAAGGGTTGCTAAGATTTCTAAGGTACCGGCTATAACCAAACAGTTGCAATCCATAAAGAAGAAAAAACCTAAGGGTAAGAAACCCAAGGGTAAGAAAACCCAAGGCTAAGAAGACACTACCTAACACCTAAACAGGCTACCCTAGTCGAATTGGTTAAGCCCAGAGGGAACTGAACCTTATAGATAGGCCTTTTCACTTAAATAGTTATTTATCCCGATTGAAAGTAGTGGAAGATAGGTATAGTGCCTAGTAGCATTACTAATACTTAAAGATTAAGTAGTGGACATGCCTACTTGTTGATGAGTTTCGGTACTCTTGGTTTACCTCCGTTTTCCGTCCTTTAATGAATAAGATCCTTATGTTTGACTAAGGACCTTTGCGCTAACATCAGTGGGAAATAGCTGCTCCTATTTCTATTCTATATACGCAAATATCTGTTTGTGATGAAATCGACTCTCACCCACCGTAGACAGAGTTAGTAGTACACCTTCTCATACAGTTTGAAGATCGGTGAAAGGGTTGCCCTAAAAAGAGAGCTCCAAGTGAATGCCAGTAAGAGAAGGTCTCCTCTAACAACGTCAGGCCTTAGCCCTCTTTTGATCCCGAATAAGATTCTCTCTAAAATGAAAACATATGGTTGGTATGGGCAAACTCGGATTATTCTTCCATTCCAAACGTCTCAAGGTCGGGGGGATGATGTTCAGGTAACACCAGCTCTTTGTTGATTTGATGCTGTCGCTGATAAATCAATTATGAGTCCGAGACGAGAAAGGAACTCAGCCTGCTTGCTATTAGCACTTGGCACAGGTGCGAGACTCTAACTATAACTTGCCACAGGTACAATTACAATACCGAGACTTATACATCTTTTCGGGAATCTATTGAAAACTAATGCTAGTCGAAGTACTAGAATCTCTGATTTTTGACATAATGAATATGGTTCTACGTTCTTATGAGATGCCCTAGAAGACGACTCTGATTTCAGACTCTTAGTTAGAAAGAACTGTCACAAGTAGACCTACTGAGAAGGAGCTATGCTACGATCGTTGTTAGGAAATGGCTGCGTAGTTAGGTTAGACTGTGACAGAGACAGACACCACGAGCTCGACTGTGCCCATTGCTTTAGAGGATGTTGTTCCGGCACCTGAATTCAATACTGAAAAGTGTGCCGGTGGCAAAGAAGAGGGGCGTAGCATAGTTAAATCGATCTACTGATAATGAACCTGTGGTGTCGTCCAGTACCTGTTCCTCTTCAATAAGTTGGTCCAGTACCTGTTGAAGGGTTTGGTCCTGTTCAATAAGTTGACAAGGAAAGGTCATTAATCCTCGTGTATCAAAATCCAGTGTTGTGGCGTACGTGGGTCGCCATATGTTTTTGATATTGAGGTCTCCCATTGGGCTCTCGTGTTCCTCCTCGTGGTAGTATAGTAGCGGCCTCTCTTTCTGAGTTGTTTCAAGCCCTGGCATTAGGGGAAGAGTGCATTTTCTCGATCATATTCGAGCCTAAAATCATATATCTCATATGAGGGATAAACATAAACAGAGTGCTTCCAGGTCACCCTTCCTGCGGGAAGAAAAGGCGCTAACTCCATCCCTTAGCCCTGAAAAGAGCTTCTTTCTTATTCTCCCCATTGCTTTGCGCCTACGACTTCTTAATAGAGGTGGTTTAACTATGTATGCCCCTATGGATTGTCAGAGGCTTGCTTTGAAAGCACCTTATAGGAGTAAGATAAGATTTGACTCTTTTGTTGCCTTGGTTCGGAAGGCACAAGGAATTGAGCACGATCCTCCAGTTATCAAGTATACCCCTGCCGCGATAAGAGAACGAAATAGTGCTCTGGTTGGAAGGTCAGGAAGGGCACATGCAGGATTATGGTTTTTGAAAAGAAAGCCAAAGACTTTCGTAGTCCCGTCCGGATCAATAGAAGAAGTTGACTCTCGTTGGCCTGCTCAAGGTCCGTCGTTCGCCCGAAAAGCATTCTTCATCGACAGTGAAGTGGGCACTATCACTATAAGCTCCGTTTCCGGTTCAATCGTCCAGTCATGAATGAGATCTGAAGGTTGAGTAAATCACGGCTGCTTTGAGGCGCTTCCCCTCAGCATTACTTTTCCACCCAGGCGGCGAAGAAGCAATGAAGTGCTAAAGTAGTGAATTCAAGGAAAGTCTCATTCTCAGGGGTAAGGGAATCGGCGAGATAGTTCTCTTTCTAGGAAGAGGGTTCTCAGAGGCTCACCAGCAGGTTCAGGCGCAGTGAAGGCTTCAAACCGTGTTCTAGTTGGCTTACCTGTATGCGTCCTTCGTCTCAGGTAAGAGAATAGTAAGGTGGTGGGCTTTCTACTGGTCATGGGCGATCTTTCCTCCACTTGTCTCCATATTGCTATTTCCTATTTTACGTCAATCTTAGATTTCCCCATATTATAGTACGCTAGTTGGAGTTTCGAAGCATGATTCAAAGACAGGTAGTTCACTTGAAGCAAAGCGCTTTCTTGCATTAGCACTGGCACTAATCAAGCTGACTCGACCATTCGACCGGGAAGAGGAAGCGAAAGTGAACTGACCGGTTCGAACAGCTCTTTCTTTTTAAGCGACATTGCCTATTATGAGATACTTCGTGACGACGAGCAACTCTCTATCTACTGAAGTGAGCTTACTCCTATCCCGATTCTAAATTCCTACCAACGTACAACGTACTATTTCTTACTTTCCTGGCTCGCTATCAATTCAATTGGATTACCTGTTTAGACTTCAGCTTTCCTTAAAGCATTTCTTTGACCGAGAGTGAACCGTTCGAGTAGGTGCTAATTCGCTTCTCCTTGAGAGAGGAGTTGAACCAACGAAACGAGTGCCCACTTTCTTTTAAGTTTAGTCTTAGCACGTGTAGTGACCTCCGTTTGCTCTTGGCGCCTTGACGCAACTACACCATAAAGAACACTAGCATCGTCCATCCACTCCCAGGTCGCTCATCCTCCGTCGGCGAATCCTACCTAAACTACAGCGCGCTATTCCTTTTCTTATCTCGATAACCGAAGTCAGGTCAACCCCTTTTCACTGCCTTTGATTGAACCACCCTCCTCCCTGCCTACCGTAGACTCACTGGCTTTGAGCTTTCCCTACCCTACTCCCGAGTGAGGAGGCGTGGGACATGGATTACGAAATCCATACAATTGGTTTGGTATAGCTCTCTCTCAGAGCTTGTCCATCCCTATCTTATCGAAATAGGCGGTAACATAGGAGAAAGAATAACTTGTCTGTGGTTCCTTTCTCGAGTGCATGCTAAGATTCAAAGCTATCCATTCATCCTGAGTTCGGATCCGGCCACCCCTTCGGTCGATCGGTCAACTGACAGCGGTCAGCAGATAGATCGGAATCGCGTTAAGAAGATCATTCGATGGTTACCGTTAGTTGGGCCTCTCTTGGAAGAGCCTCTTCACTGCACTCAGAAGACTAACCTAACTTAGTAGCCGTGCTGGGATGGCATCGAGCAAGCAGCGGTAGCAGGGCCGGACCTAGTGCAAAAGCAAAGAAGCAGAAGTCGAGGCAAGAGCTATACCTTCTGGAACCGGAGCAATAATTGCTATAAAGGAAGCAGATGCGCAGGAACGATCCCTAAAGCAAATACTCGGAATGCTCCACGACTAAGTATACCCATTCAGACTCGCTTTTGTTCAATTATAAATAAATAACCACTTTAATGGAGATTTATAGCATCATTCAAGTAAATACAGATTAAGATCGTAAAAACATAAGCTTGTAATATAGCTACACCTAATTCCAGGCCGGTTAATGCAAGAACTATAAATAAAGGACCAAGATCCCCTATGAAATAGAAAATATTATTCATACATAGCATAGTCCAAGCGAACCCACTTAAAATCTTTACTAAACTATGACCGGCCATCATATTAGCAAATAAACGTATTCCTAAGCTTAATGCGCGAAAACAATAAGAGATTAGCTCAAGGAGTACTAAAAAAGGCGCTAACGGCAGTGGGACTCCTGCAGGTAAGAAGAAGCTTAAAAAATGAAGCCCATTTCTTTGAAATCCCACTATAGTAATGCCAATAAAAATGGAAAATGAGAGACCCAAAGTAATGAGAAAATGGCTTGTAACTGTGAAGCTATAAGGTATCATACCCTGGAGATTACAAAATAACAAAAAAGTAAAAGTGACCAAGATGCAAGGGAAAAACTTTTGTTTCACATTTCCGGAAAGACCACCTATTTGTTCGTTTACCAGGTTCAGCACGAAATCATAAATAAACTCTACCAAGGATTGCCAAGCATTTGGGACTAAATTGCCTCCTCCCTTTTTAGTAACAAAATGAACCAGAAGTAGGAACAAACTCAGAGTTAGCAGCATAAACAAAGATGAATTTGTGAATGAGAAATACAAGTTTCCTATTTTCATAGGAATCAATGGGATAATGGAAAATTGCTCAAGGGGGCTGCCAATTTCCTCAAATGGGCTGTAAGTCATTAGGCTATGCAAGTCCGCAGCATTGTGCCAATACACACTATCAAAATCATACTGATTCAGATCCTTTAAGATAAAGGTTAAGGTATCGGGATTTACAACTCCCTCTGGCCCCCCAATAACCCTCTCCGTAAAGTCTTTGAGAGGCCATTGGGGTGGCAATTCTCTATTACTCGCACGGAGTAATAGATAAATTTTGTTACATATTTCCGTAAAAGTAGAAGGAGAAGAAAAACAGAAAGCAAAAAGATTAATAATCATAATGGTAAAGAAAGCTTTCTTGTAGTTCCGCTTCTTGCTCTAAAAATCAAGAAAGACTTGTCGGAAATCGCCTTGGTCCAACCAAGAAAGGCATGGGAGTTTTGGGCGTCTGAAGGTCGAGTTAAGTAAAGACTACCTACTACCTTATTTAAGATAATAATGAAGACTGCCTACCTAGAAATAGAAAGATCCCTCGTTGCACACTTTCTATATCTCTGTCTCCATTATAGGCTGCATGCTCTAATTATCTCGCTCTTGAAAAGCCACCATTCTTACTCTTTAAGTATTTAAGTGATATTCTACTTCTTCTAAGTTAATACGTTCACACCCAGACTACCGTTGCTTGGATCCCTCTACGGCCCGAGTTTATACCTCTCGGTCATGTTGTTTTTGACGAGACTGTCTTACCTTTTGCGGGTGTCCACCCTCGCTCACCTCCTTCTACGGACCCAGCTACTCTCTCTCGATAGTTTATGGACCGCCCAGGCTCTTCTGCACAGCCGTCCACTCGGACCTCACCAGATTCGGTTTATTTGCCCCCATCTTCTGGGCCTGTCATATCTCTCTCCTCCCTTCTGGCCATTGAAAGCATTCCAATTGCAGCTTCTTCTTAGGATTCGTTCAAAAGAGCATTTACCTAATCTAATGCCATGCCCTGAGTCCTAATCTCCTAATGCCTTTACTCCAACAGCTAAATGGCATCCTTTCTTTTCTTCCCCTTCAAAGATCGGATTCTTCCTCTCGGGTTCCTTCACTTAGAGTAGTGAATCCAGTGAAAGCCGAAGACTAAGAAGAAGGTATGGAAGCCGGGAAAAGGACTTCATACGATAACGAGACCATTCACAGCGGAACAAGAAGAATCACAGTCGACTCAACTTGAGCTATCGAATCAGTAGCTGCCTTTAGAGCTGGGATAAGTAGGGTAGCAGCTAAGATTAACTAAAAGGACTCTCCTCAATCCTCAACCTAGACATAGAACTCCTAGCTCTGGAGCTGATTGAATTGATTCTTTTTAACAGCTACCGACTCTTCTCCTCGCTCACTGAACTCCCCCAACCTAGTCTCAGGTCCGAGTCTCAGGTCAAGAGAGAAGAGCGATGGCATACCTTGAGTCACTCGCTTCCATTGGGCGAACTTTCATCTGTTCTCTTTCCTTCTTTCTGCTTTTATGGTAAAATGAACCGCTTTGCTTATCACAGTTAGTTCGATTTTCTTTGATCCTCATCTCGTTCACTCACAGAAGACCTTGCCTAGCTCTACTTTCTTTCTTATACCAGGCTTCCTACTAGGAAGCTAGGAAGCCTTTCGCTCGTCCCTTCGCACGTGAATCTTGATATCCCCTTTGCCGGGCTAGAGAGCATTTCTTCTCAACTGCGTCGAGCCTTCACTGGTTGAATCCTCGCTGATCAAACTCTTCAAGGAGCCAAGTAAAGCACGCTTTGCAAGCCGTGAAGAGCCACAATTGGGTGCTACAGCACTAAAGCCCTCTCCTATCGGTCAAAGATTGATTGGCGAGCTCCGATTTGCTACTATGAATATGAAAGGAAAGGGCAGTGTCCCAGGTCATTACCTTTAGCTCAGTTTGAGTCGTACTTCCTGTGTGAGAAACTAACTACAACTATACCAAAGAAAAGAGGAGGGGCATAGGGAATCCCGTACCGATGCGATTAGACACCGCCGGAAACTGGCGATCAAATCTACGGGCCAGCAAGAAAGATGATAAAAAGATCAACGCCTACTTGCTCATGTATCATGTCATTCTTACTGACTGTACCATCCCAACAAGGGATTTTTCTCGGAAAGGTCAAAACCTTCAATCCTGAATTGCTAGTTAAAAACTACCCTTACTATCTATTGAGCTTTCCCCTGGCGAGCTACTAGAGTACTTCACTCCCTAACCCTACTGAGCTTCCCTACTTCACTTCCTCTCCCGGTGGTCGAGCCTATTATATATTACCTCTCCCTTTGGTCGAGAAGTAAACTAACCTTACCTGTCTTAGAACTGAGACTAAGCAGATAGATAAAAGAAGCAAGCTACCAGGGCCTATTTGAAAGCGGATTATGAACATTTCTTTGACTGATACCCCGGGCCTCTTTCAAATGATCAAAGAAGTCAAGTTGCTTATCACGTTGCCTTCTAGGAGAAATAGAGTGGTTAGGTGAGGTGCGAGGAACTTGCTTGAAACTTCGCCTGAGCTTACTGCGACTGCTGGGGCATTTAGGACAACTCGTTTACTGAGCACAACCCACAACGGTAGCTCGGGACAGTTAAGACAAGACGGTTGCCTCTCCGAGAAAGGGTCAAGAAGGCCCAGGCCTACGATTGGAAAGCTAAAGCCTTCCCTTAGAAAGCGCCGGATTGAGATGATACTTCGGAGGATGCCCATGGAACTTGACTTATTGGATTCTTCTTTCGTGGAGGCGAAGATGCAATCTGAGATGTAAGGCGTGCAACAGCCTGAGCTTCTGAGATAGCGTTCACAGCGGAAATCTCCTCTCCTGGGCCTGGTCCGTTAGCATCATCTTTGCCTAATCAATCGTCCCGTGCGGATTAACACCTAAGAGGACCTTTCTACCCATGCTTGAAAGCCCTTAATCCAATCCCGTCCTAGATTCCGTTTCTCCTTCGACTGAGAAGGCCTACGCTTACCTCTCCCTTTGCCTTTGCCCACGAATTGCGCCTAGAACAGGGGATAAAAGAACATAATTACATTATCCCTTCGACGACTGAGACGGGGCTTGCCCCTTTCATTTCACATGGAATTGATCGCCTATTTTAAGTAATATTCCATATTACCCTCGCTGACAACGTACCTATCTTAGAAATTCCTCCTATATTTACTGGATCTTGGGTAACTTAGACTGAGATTGGAACTTGATTTGATCATTCGCTCCTCATTCTTAACGAGATGAGCTCATTCATTCCTTGCGCTTAGTTACCTGAATTCATTCCTCCACGGAGAGAGGCTCTATGAAAGAAGAGAATACGGAGCAACCTTCGCCTGAGACGGGGCTTCCTTACCTTAGAGTGGACAGAGACTGATCCTAGCTTTCTGACTGGGCAAGCAGCTCCTAGTAAAGAGAAAGAGATAGTTATAACATTTTTACGATATTTCATGTACGCTTCGCTTACCTTTCACTCCTGAACCCACCTTCGTCTTCCTGGAGAGGAGTTTGTTTTATAACTATGGGTAGCCTGCTTTTCAATTGAATCAACATCAATAGGACTGTGCCCAGCATAAGATTCTTCTTCTGCGTCTAATCCCTTTTCTAATCTTTCAGTTTCTACCCCCATAACTGATACAGGTGAGCGGCGTACCTAGCCTGTCACACTACGGACCTCTCGTTCTTGCCTGGTGAACCCCAATCTTCATCTCCTCTTCCCCTGATGTTCAATCCCCGTGGTGAACACAACACTAGAAGAGTCAGCAATCGGGTCTTTCGTAGAAACCCCTGCCTGAATGAACACTGCTATCTCGCCTTCTGATCTTGATTAAGATATTTTCCAAATTTCTTTCCTACTTCTGTCTATTCGCTTCTACCGGGAGGATTTCCCTGATTGGCTCTCTTGCCTGGAATGACTTCCCTCAGTCCCGTCCCTACTTCTTCTCATGCCACTAATGGATTTCCACTTTTGGACTCCACATATTCAATCTTCATGGCTCGCGGGTCGGAAAGAGTCCACATCTTCCATTGATTGGGACTTGACTACTTCAGGTGGATCCGATCCTCTTCTTTAGGGTGGATCCCTTTCTATTGATTGCAGCTCGTGAGCAAACTACCTATCTAGATTACCATTCTAACCTGTCTTTGCTGAACTGTTCTAATATGGAATATTACCCTAGCTCACAGCTTATCCTTCTTAATTACATCATCCCTAACTCACAGGTTATCCTTCTATGATACATTGGATTTATTGGATTCGAAGTTCGGTTCGACTGAGCGAGCTGTCTTTGAACTTGGGCTGAGAAGAAAAAGAAAGCTTAATAGAGATTCTCCTCTTCGGATGGAGTAAGAGGCTCCTACTACAATATTACATATTGCCTACTTTACGGGTTACGGGTGAGCTACGAGCAGGCTTGATACCACTCCTTCGGACCCTTCGGACTCCAGCGCTTAGAAGAATCCTTATTTAACTATTATTACATAGATCCTTCCCTTGAGCAACAAGCAAATTCCCTGACTAAAGAAAGAACTGAGACTGAAAAATATTATAATTATACCCTTTTTCTTTGTAAGTCAACTTCCATCCCCTAAAGGGAGAGTAAACTCACCTTAGCAGTTTGATTATCCATTTTATTCCCCTGAGATTGAAGTAGCTACTGTACCTGTCTTTGAAGAAAGCTTCGAACCCGGCCTAAACGCTTCCTGAGACTCAACCCTACTTCGTCTTCGCCCTCCTGCCTTTCCAGTAGTGGATTCAGCTCATATTAGAAATTCTTACTTCACGAGAGAGATACTCACTATTGAAGGGTATACCCACGGGAGAGATACCGAAACTAGAAGCTTTGTTGCACCGCGCTCATTGACTTTCTATCAGAGGGGTTGACGTTCAGTGCCGTAGGTCAGAAAAGGAATGAGAGGTGAGAAGGAAGAGGAAGTGACATCTACTAATATAGTATAGAGATAGAGCTGAAAGTGAGAAGTAAATAAGTTGCTCCTCGCTAGCTGAACTGGATAGCTATTCTTTCTCTCCCAAATCCTTTCCTTAGCGGGTTTCGTGGATATTTGCTTTTGATCACTGGATGAAGGGGAAGCCGGCTTCTTTTATGGGTGGCTACGGCACTCTGCCTTTAGCAACGACAATAACCCTTCTTTTAGCTACCGTAGGAACTCCGGGAACGAGGCCGCCTTATCCCTTGCCCTTGGGGCAAGGAGCGGATTTGGGTTCGGTATTTCGTGACTTGGCTGTTGAAGAAGGAGGCTCCACCTTAGCATACCACACATTCCCGTCGGGCAGGATTCTTTTATGGCGGGTTGGTTTATTCATCCAGAACAGCAGGAATAGAAGAATCAGCAGTGAACGAGGAATCACCGATTTCAGTCGTAACAAGCTCACCAGCTTCAGGTTGCTTTTAGCATCATCCATTGATACCGGGAGGGCAAAGCCCCCCTTCACCTTCAAGCTTAGAAGTTGAGTTAGTAGGACCTTTTCTGACTGGAATCTCCTCTGCTCTGACAGCTCAAGAATCTTATTCTTTTCTTCCTGGGGTCAGTGCAAGTCAAGTAAAGAATCAATCAATCAATATTGCCTCGATCCAGGAACTAAATCGAAACTTTCAACAGCTAGCGAGCGTTAAATCACATTCTTCTGGTCTCAATCAATATAAATCATTCCGGAAAGTGGACAAGCAAACAAACCAAACTTGCGTTAGTAGGATGTACTTTTAACTGACGTTAGTAGGATGCATTTCATTTTCTCTTCAATTTCCCCTACGGGCAGAAGTGAGAAAGAGGTAAGTTGCCCGTTGTCTCAGGGAGGTGGGATGCGGGCAGCCGCTGCTGCTATCCCTTCATTTGCTGGCCATCTTGAATTATTTTTAGGAAGGAAGGAGCCCTTTCCGCTAGACAGCTAGCCATGTGGCTGCACTGATAGTCACTTTCAAGTTTATGAGCACTACCCATGAGGTTCTCGTCGAAAACTTGTTTTGGGTTTGCTCGATCAAGGGAAAGGCAAGCGATTCGATAACCAATGAGATTCTCGTCACAAAGAGCAGCTACTAAGAGGCTGCTTGCTGTCTTCTCCTCTTTATGAGTCCCGCTAGGAAGGAAGAGTTCGTTCATTTAGATAGGATAGCTATCCGTGAACTGAAATGAAAAGGAAGTGGAATTAGTCTTTTTTCCGAGTAGTCGTTTTTCTTTACTTATATTGTATTGGATTTTCCAGTGGAGAGGGCGGGAAAGATTGACCAGGGCAGGCTCGATAGATAGGTACGATAGGTACAAACTCGAGTTGAATAGAGTGAAAGGGAATAGCTCACTGAAAGAAAGTCTTA